GTAAGCAAAAAAAATATATATATTTTTTGCTTACTTCTTAGCTCAAAAGAAGGAAACGCGTGGTTAGTGGCGTAAAACCACATAAAAGCAGTTAGTGAGCAAACAAAAATCGAAAGCCACAAGCGCACGGCGAAGAGAGAAAAAATATAGACTTACGGCCTATGACCTTCGTCGGTTTGATTTGATCTTTGCGTCTTATTTTCTGCACCCTTTTATTTCTCTAACCTTGGCCTCATCACCAATTAGAAAGCACGCAAGGTATGCATTATCGAAATTATTCATGACAGGAAATCAAGCAGTTCAAAAGCAGTTCAAAAATAAAGAAAAATCTATTTTGCGTCCTGCTTCTTCCCTCCTCAATGAGCCTTTAGAGCTCTACTATCAAAGTAGTTGCAAAGGTTAAATACCCCCTTTCTTTGTTAGTTTTTTATGTGTATGCTCTTGATGGCAAGTGAAGGGCTCGAACGTACGAATCGTTCGGCCCTGAGGTGCTCATTTTATTTGGAAAATAAAAAATATAGATTTTTTGGGCGCAGCCCTCTGCCCATGAAGGGCAGAGAGCGCAGCTCTCTTCGCTTTGCAAATAGGGTGCAGCAAAAATGTATTTATTTCCCCCAAAATACCAACACCAAAAAATTAAAAAACAAATAATATTAAAAACGCCATCATTAGGGCAAACAAAGCAATAGCTTCTGTTAAAGCAAAACCTAAAATGGCATAACCAAATAATTGCTTAGCCAACGATGGATTTCGTGCAACAGAATGAGGTTGGATAGGGGTTATTTTCGTGTTGCCCTTCAAAGCAATCTAAAGGTACCCATAATACGCAGTTCCTCCCCCCCCCACTGGAACCGTACGTGATAGTTACCCATCATACGGCTCCTCTTTTTCCATATCTTACGCAATTTTCCTATTTTTCTAAAGTATTTGCGCTACATTTGGGCGGCCCCTTAGTATATTCGACAATCACCTCTTTGGTACTACATCGGTGCTTACCTGCTGGTGTGAATAGCGCTGACCATCTCACTTAATAGTCTACTAAGCGTCGAACCTTATGAGAAGTATCATAACAGTGATAATAGCTGAGAAGTCCATAGGCTAGAGACATAAAATAGGACATAATTGCTTTATCCAAGGAACCGAGCATTAAAGTAAGTGTGGTGGGACTTTGGTAGGCAGGAATATCCTTTTATTTTGTAGTTTTTCTGTTATCATTTTCATTGAAGTTAGGATCTACATGGGTAACACTCTATAGCTTCCTGCCGTTTTCGTTTTTATTTTCACAAATTTTATTTCTTTTTTTTTGCTCGTCAACTCATCGTCTAAGTACTTTTCTAAAAGCCTTGTCAGATGTTTATGGGCCTGCAGGATTTCTTCTGGAATTTCCATCCAAGAAGATATGTTCAGAAAGACCTCTTTGGACAAGAGGCACTAAACTGATTGCCTGGTTTCATTTCTTTCGACTCCTCTAAAGACAAAAGACTTAGTGACCTTTTGTGCTTTTGTGAACATGACTTGTTTTGCTGCTTTTGAAGACGAAAGGTCCTGTCTAGTCTTCTTAAGAGCCCATGTCCATGTACGAAAGGTTAGGTCCTTCAATTGATTGTTCCAACCTCCTTTCCGTATTTTTGCCCATTTTAAAATGCGGGATGGCGCCTTTCTATTTTTTTAGAGAAGCGGGCCATCTGCTTGCCAGGACCCCAGCTATTTTCATCTCGAGAAATAGAACCGATCTGCTAGCTATGTGCACGAGGCCAGGCTGACTTTTAGGTTTAAATTTGATTTTGAGAACTGCGCAATCCTACCTTAGATCTTTTCGACAAAATTTCTTGAGCCCGCGGCGATACTGAGTGGAAATTTTTCCGCATAGCGTACCGCACCTTCACCAAGCCCGTGTCATCGTAGATTTTAGGTAGCAGGGGCCAAACAGGAAAGCCAATGAAAAATCTAGGCTGAAAAGCAAAAAAAAAAGGGCCGCAGGGTGCCAGCCAGCTCTCTGCCCATGAAGGCAGAGGGCACAGCAAAAAAAAGATTTTTTTGCTGCGCCCTTTCTTGGACTTCTTTAGCTTTCCAGGCTCTTAATCTCGCTAACATCGCTTTGTTCCCGCAATAAGCCCGTCTCTCTGCTTCCAATATAATGATAGCTCTCTTGTACTCTGGGTTTGGTTTTCGTTTGGTTTGGAAGGTGTTGAAGGTTGGATCTTTCTTATTTTTAGGTTTGGCTTGTCTAGGTAAATGTTACAAAGTAGGGGTGGACGCTATTTTGTAGGATTTCCGCCTCAGGCGAGAATCCTACTCAGTCAACACAAAAAAAGAAAATAGACCTGCCACCTGCGGCGGCCTTTACCTTGAACAGTTCTAATATCAAATCAATAAACGATCATGGATTTCTTCTAGAAAAATGAAAACTAGGCGCTGCCGGTCGATCGTGCCATAGCACTTTTTAATGTCAAATTTCGGAAAGCACTTTCCATCCAAGTTTTTTTGATCGTCTCGAGTGCCGTATGGTATCCTTATGACAGACGGAATCTATGTAAGGAATTGGAAAAGAGCGGCTCATAAAATTTATCGAAAATCATACGCATTGCCTCCCGTACAATCTGGTCTTTTGGGTTTCCTATGCGTTCTCTGACGTGCAGCAGAAAAGAAAAAGAAAAAAAATATAGATTTTTTTTGCTCTGCCTCTTTCTAGTTTTGCTATAATCACTCGTCTAACCGATTAAAACACATAAGATCCCCGGCTCTCTTGGGCTTTATAGAATAATTATGGGCTAATACCTTCTAGTGTTTTCACTGTCAGGTCCCATCCCCATTATATTACCCGGATTTGACTTCAGCTTATTGTAAGCCGCTATCAGTACATTTAAGTCTGATATTATCTCCATTAGGTTCTTATACTTCCCATTAGGTCTACGCGTAAGATTGCTTTCTTTCGCCGGGCAAGCAACATTAAAAAAAGTATTTTTTTTTTTTGCTCTTTTTTCCAGGAAAAAGCCGGAACTGCATTCCTCACCAGAGAAAAAATAGAGACTTGCGGCCTTTTCTGTGGGAGGTTTTCCATCCATCCCCGAATGTATGTCTTTGTCACCAAGATTATCATCCTTGTAGCTGTCATCCTTGTCAACCCGCCCAACTTGTTTAGTGTCCTCTAAGCCTAACCGACATAAGTCGGCGACCACAGGTCGTTCATCCCCCCCTAGGGGCTCCCTTTTACCGTCGATTCTCAGTGTACTTGAGTAGGGGTGGCAACCTATAATGAAAATAATATCCCCTAGTTTATAAGAGCAGCCATTGTCGAGATTCGTCTACCTACACTTAAACAAGCCACTTTCCTGACTCCGCGGCATCGCCTCCCTTGAGGAGTTGGCGGGAGTTAGATTACTGCCCAGGGCCCCGGCAGGACGCAAAGCGTCATCGGGTTTCAGATGCGAAGCTCCGCACATCGAAGAATTCCGATAGGGTTCTTATCCTCCCCCTCGGTCAGAACCACACGTGCAAGTTTCCCTGCATGTGGCTCGTCCATGGTAATTTCTTCAGCTTTTGCAATTTTTCGCCGTATAAATGCTACTAGTCCCCCTTGCGTGGGGACGCGCGGCTACTATGCAATTTTCCTCTGCGCACTTTGTAACTATGGCATTTATGGTATAATGTAATTTACTCTTTCAATTTGACTATGGCTGCCTCAGCAAGAGTCTTCGGCCTCCTTCAGGATATATTGAAAAGGTCTCAAGTGAGATATTTAAGCTGCTTTGTGCTATCGCACAATTTGCATTCATCCTTAAGTTGTGAGTAGTTTGCTTGCTTTATCTACACTTCACTCCATCATAAGGTTTATCGAGTATAGCTACCTCACTAACTAAGAGGGGCTTTTCTCTTGTGTGAAATCCCAGAGTTTTCGGAGAAGTAAAGTAGTATAGTAAGGCTACCCCCCCCCCCCTCTGGTCTTTTATTGTGATCTGCAAGTTTGGACCTCGTGGAAAGCAGCCTCAGCCGACTGTAGGCCATTTTTTCTGGCTAAAGTTAGAGCGCAAGACTAGATGGACACGACAGGGAAGAGCGCTTTTTCACAAATAAATAGTAGTTAACAATGTCGTGTATTATCGATGAAAAAGAAGTTACAATGTTTTTGTCTTCTAGGGCCGCCAATCGTTGATTGGAGGTTGCTTGGGCTGATCTTTTGGCGTTTTGTTTTGCACATTGACGTTCCAAGGCTCTAGTTATTAAGTCCTTAATAAAAACAATTAATCGTAAACGTTTTATCGATTGAAGTCCGGTTGTTTTGATGTGACCTTGTCAGTGCTTAAAGTTTCCATAACACTTCCGGTACCGTAATATGTTACTAATGCGCCTAAGTATTTGGCCATTTCGGACTTTGCGCTTAATATCGGACCTTTTCGTTCCTTCATGTCTAACTTCAGTTCTTCCTTGATAAAGTTTTGCACGGCCCTTTGGATCTCCAAGGCATCTTGTTTGCTACCTATAACACCTGACATGATGTTATCTACATATCAAAGATACTTAAGTCTTTGAAATCCTCTAGGGTCCGGTTTGCAGTCAGGTTTATTTGTTTCAATTTACCTACGATGTTTGAGGGCAAAACTGGCCAGTTCTAATTATGGATCCTTACAAAAGGCATTGTCCTTTGGATTAAGATGAAGTCTCTTCTTATATTCTGCTAACACAGGATGCATATCCCCTACAATGTATTTGGGTATTAGTATGTTTTCGATATAGCAGTCTAATTTATATAATAAAATATTGGCATGAAGCGGAGATATTATAGAGTCCCTTAAAGCCCCTATGTTGTATTGCGTTTGATCTGTAAGGTTGTATATATTGACATAGCCTGCGTTAAGTAGCTTTCGCATAAAATCCTGTAGTGCTTTGGACCGCAGTACTAGTTTGATTTCCTTAATAAGCAGATTATGATGAAGTCAAAATTTCTCAATATCGATTTGTATAAGCCAAGGCATTACCGTCTACGAATATCGGAGGTCTCAGAGGGCTTGGTGACAGCTTTTCTCAAGACGAAAACTGTGGCTTTATTTTTTGAAGAGAGGCTCAAATAAGGGTTCTACTAGTCTTTTCTAAAGTAGATTGCACGACTTTGTCAACTGTCAAAACAAGAAAAAAGGGCCTACTCCCACCATCCAGTTCAGAAATGATTATTTGCTTGGCTGGTTTTCGAGAAGTCTGCCTTATCAACTCTTTAGATAGTTTTTCAAGGCCCTTATCAGTCATTTTTACTTTGCTTTTACCGTCGTTTTCTAGGGCTACATTACCTTTTAGTCTCTTGTAGCCTTAAGGTTATCTATGTTTTAAATGTCCTCATAGAATACGCAATTGAGCGCAGGAGGCGCCACCGGTCTAGATTTACCTTTATTGGCGTTAGTTTCACTAGTTGCTTTTGCTGATTTTACTACCCTTTCCAGCCGCAGACACGCCGCATTTATAAGGGGGGGGGGTAGCCCATTACCTACCATCTACAGCCCTTCCTTTATAGTTTTTCACATTACGGGCATCATCGTATGCGCGACTTGGTTTGCCCAGTGTATCCTTTATAATACTTATGGCTGATCTGTCACCCATTTCCTTTTTAGTTATACTTCGGTCCCTTGGTTTTTTGCACCTAGGTGTTAGTCCCTTTTGGGGGGTCTATTAGGGTGATCCCTTGCTTTTACGTTTGGGTGTTTGCTTGTTGTTTAGGTTGGTGAGCGTTTTTCTATGCTCTTTGCAGTTTCCCCCGGAGGGTTGTTCGCACCAAGGTTTTAGTTGGGCCTTGGAGCCTTCCGGGCCACCCTTTGTTAGAAGGGGTAACGCTTGACCCTGATGCACTCATGATAACCGTACAACAAAACTCGACCAGACCCCATGCTATGGTTCCCTGCGGTCTGTTTCCGCTACAGGTTAGAGGACTGCCCGTACGATAATCTGTTAACCTTCGCTAATCCAAACGCGCTCTGGCAAGGCGCACACTAAATACGTTTCCAATACCTACAGCAGCTCCCGCTAAAGCAATGGTAGCTGCTCCTGCTCCAATGTTAACCTAAGCTACTCTATTGCTGGCGCAGCTTGGCTTCCGAACCGTACGTGAGCCTACGGCCTCATACGGCTCTTTTCATCATTTTTGTATCTCTGCGAGTTCTGGCTATGTAAAAGACAGTGTTTATGCAACAATTGAAAGTTTGCTTAAGTGTCCTGCTATGCTCTCTGCTTCCTTTAAAAGTAATACGACCTGCTTCTACTAAATCCCCGACATTAATAGCCTTCGGCACTAGTTAAATAGGCCTCCTTGCACCTTCAAGAGCCTAAGCTCTCGTTGACTTAGATGCTTTGGCGGTCTTACACTCCACTTAGTACATCGTATTACCATCGAAGAGTTCTAAAAAAAAATATATATTTTTTTTGACTTTTCCTCTCTTCGCAACTTGGTTTGCTTGGCGAACTAAGGGCGTGTGTTAGTAGACAATAAGTTAGCGAAGAATAAAAAAATATTTCTTTTCTTTGTTGGCTAAACAAAAGCCGAAAGGATGCGATGCATAGGTTGTGCACCTCCATTCAACTGCAATGTTCACGCCATCTCCAATCCCGGCTTTTCGGTGGTGATAGATAATAGTATTGTCCACTTTGCCTGCAGCCCGCCTTTGTTTGACGTACTGCACAGCTATCAATCTGGTCTGTACTCCAGCCGTTAGCCATTTTTTTTCAGAATGCCTGCTTCCTCCTTTTTATGGTCATTTCATCGCAAAGCCTTATAGATCCTGGATTGTGATCTGAACACATACCCTTCGACCTTTGGCTAGGGCGTAGCGTGTTCAGGCTGCAAGTAAAAAATAAATATATTTTTTTCGCAGGTTTTCTTCCTTGCTTTTGGATATTCATAGAAATACCACTTTAAAAAAATATATATTTTTTTTTTGCTGCACCCAGTTTTTTTTTCAAAGTTATGAGTCTCCAAGTGGGCATATCACGATCATTTATCATCGCGCTTTCACTTTTTGGAGAATCCCGCTACCAATAAACATGTGGCCTAGCTAGCCTACCCTACGATTATTCGTTTGGAGTTCAAGGTAGTTACCCCGTTCCCAAGTCGGATTGTTGCGAGAACCTGAAAGACAAGCAATACTACGGGAGGTGGAACACGAATGTAGAACATAGTAAAAGCAACTACTTTCCTGGCCTCTCTTTTCGTATTCCTAGAATGCTTATGATTAGAAATTAAGCTAATCATACTGTTCCTCATTGACTTGTAGTCTAGCCCCCAGTAAGGGTTCAGCATACTGAAGGTGATCGGGCACCGAAGCTTTAACTCGTTTACGAAAGTGTTCCTCTCGGTTTTCTTCCTGCGACCATTTTGCTATGAATTTTGGGGTTGCCACTTCCATGTAATGATCGAGAGTTTGCGGGACATTACCGCGTAACAGGGATTACACCTGTATCCGACAAGAGTTAGAATAATAAGTTCTGGCCAAAAAAAAATCTATTTTTTTTCAAAAGTACTTTTAAGCTTATAGGCCAACGGGTCGCACTAATTTTGCACCTTCTAGCATAATTATTTTATTTTTATTTCTGTCAAAACAATGACCATTCAAGGGCTGATCAATCAAAATGGGGCCAACCCAACCATTTAGCCTAACCTAAAAAGGGGTGATGTCATGCCCATTTCATGTGGTTGGAACACAAATGAAGGCTTGAAGATGTGTTTTATCTACATAATCTCCACTAGTGTACCAGTAGAGCAAAGATACTTTTTGGAGTCGTATGGCTAAGAGTTGCATTTTATACTTAGTTTCATGAATAATGCAATTACTATGTAATTGCTAGAGAGTAGGGCACAGCAAAAAATCCATTTTTTTTTTGCTCAAGGCAGCCGCCCTCTATTGCGTTCATCGCGTTTATGGAATTTCTTCCAAGTAAAGTAGCCTCTGGTTTTGCTCTCGAGTTAATTCGATCCTTAAAAAAGCAATTTTCTGTGATCTATTGATCCTTTCAAAAATGTTAGTTATTGTTGTTCCTTATAAAAGGGAAGCCAACAAACTTGGCTGTTTTTCGTAATAAGGCTTGAAAGGACTGGCACTTATTGTTATCTTCTCAGATGTGATAGACCTGCTGTTAAATACTACCGAGGGTCCCCCTACATTAGCATTAAAAAAAGTGAAACCGGACCTGTATCCTCAAATTTCACTATGTGTTGTCAAATAATTGAAAATGAATAACTTTGTGATGATATTTAAACACGGCGTTTTTTAGGGGGTCGACATCCATTATGTGGCGTTGGGCTTACATCTTGAATTCTGGTAATAATAAGACCTCCTAGTCGTAAACCACGTAGCGAAGATTCCTTTCCATAACCTAATCCTTTTATTCTAACTTCAACCGACTCAATTCCCAGTTGAATGGCAGTTCGAGCGGCATTTTCTGCAGTGGCTTGAGCAGCATAATTGGTCGAGCGACGAGATCCTTTAAACCCCAATGAACCTGAGGGAGACCAAGTTTTTGTATTTCCTTTAAAATCTGTTACAGTAATAATGGTATTACTTAAAGTTGATCGAACATGTGCAATACCGTGCTTTTTTTTTTTTCGCATGAGTTTTTTTTGAATGTTTCTATTTTTTTGATATCATCGATTGGGTTTTTTGATGATCCATCTTATCTGTTTACTAATACAAAATGAATTTTGTAGAAAGTAATAAGAAGTTTATACAAAATAATCCATTAAACGAGAAAGAAGGCCGCAGTTTTTCGTTTTCTAAGTCAGAAAATCCAACATATTCTCTTTTCTAAGCCCCCACCTTTTGGCAATTACAGTGCGAGGATAAATGAATAATATGTGATGATTTGAGAAAAAATATATATATTTTTTTTTATTGCTTTTTGCCAGCTTCTTCCCTGGTCGGATCTAGAACTGCAACGCAAAAGAGAAAGAAAAAATATATATTTACCGCGCCCTTTAACCTGCCGTGCTTGTATGCTAATAGGAGCCGGCCCTACCAATTGACGATGTTTTTGCGAAAAGCCACAAGCCGTGTCATTGAGTTTTAAATTCATCACACATCACTTCGCGCCTTCATTATTGCAAGTAATGGAAAAAAACTTACAGCCTGCAGCCTAGATCAACTTCGTTGATTAATCAAAACATTTCTGAATTTGCGACAAGTTTTAGCATTAGTATGAGTTCGTTGACCACGTAAGGGCAATCCTGCATTGTGGCGAAAACCACGATAACAACCAATACTCATCAATTGTTTGATATCTCTCTGAATTACTCTCTCTAATTCTGAATCAACTAAATAATTTTGACTTATTATTTTGATAATTTGGTCGATTTGATATTTAGTCAACTTATTAACCTTGATATTATCATTAAGGCCTGATTGATCACAAACTTGAATTGCTTTTTTAAGGCCAATTCCAAAGATTCGAGTTAAAGCAATTTCTACTTGTTCATTCGACACTAAATTAGTTCCTAAAATATATGACATGATTTATTTTTTTTTTCCTTGTTTTTTATGTAGAATTTCGTTTCGATATTGTATACCTTTTCCCTTATAAACTTCAGGAGGTTTACAACTTTTGACGCTGGCAGCAAATTGAGTTACTTTTTGATGATCTATTCCAGTGCAACAAATGGGATTAGGCTTAAAGCAAAAAACGCGGACTGAAGACGTAACTTGGAGTCGAATTTCATGACTGAAACCTAATTTTAGATATAAAATAGAGCCTTGTGGGTTAGTACTGGCTTTGTATCCAACTCCAATTATTTCCAAAAAACAAAATAATTTGGCTTCCATAAACTTGACTTAATTTTTTTCATAAACTTGACATAAAATCTCACCACCACCCAAATTGGTTTTTCATACTTCACGATCACATATCGAAGCCCTCTTTAAAGTAGATAAGATTATTATACTAAGCCCTTTTTTTCTCGATGAACGAGTTGTTGATGAATAAATTGGAAACTTACTCTAGTTCAGAGATGGTTTTCATTTTATTTTGTTAAACCTATTATAAAAAAATGACACTCTGAAATAATTTTAAAGCTTCCGTTTGCTTCCTTAGAAAATCTGTAAATAAAACCTTCATTGTACAAAATTGTGCAAAAATCCCAACAAAAAAGCAAAACAAAAACACCAAGGACAGGGTGATGCTGACAAGCAGAGAAGATTAAGCGTTTTCTTTTCTTTTTATTTTTTTGGAATAATTGGGAGAAACAGGTCTCTTCTTATATGAAAACTATACATAAAAGCTTCCCCTTCATACAGCTCAAATTGATTAGGCCCTGTCGTCTGCAGGCGCTTTCAGGGCATTTCTTTTTAGTCTATTTACAAATCCAATATGACCTTGCGTGACTTGCCGGTGGCAAGTAGCATGCAAAGGTTAAATGTTAAAAGTATTCCAGCCGCCACCTTGAGGTTTTATATAGTGCAAATTGACCAGTTTCCCATTGTATAGTGACTCCCCATAGACTACACGCCGGTAATTATACTTACAGTAGACTTCCTCTTCGTATGGAGATTTATAAGCATTTTACATTTTTAATAATAGCTCTGGTCTTTGCTTGGGTATAGGTTGAACCCCTTAAACAGGGGTTTGACCTCGACAGTTGTAATGTTGAACAAAAGCTGCTTGTCTGACGCTCCCCAGTCGTTCTTATGGTGAGGGGACGGGAAAGTTGATTTTATTAGTAACCACTGGCGAGTAGGGAGTTTCTTGTAAGCTTATCCAAGCATGCTGCACTAGACGTGAGTTTCTTTCCTGCTTAGTTTTTGAGTTGTGGCAGATGGAATTTGCATGTAACTTGACCAACCTCTCAGGGTAAGATTAAAATTTTGTATAATTATAGCAATGAGGTTCTTTAACGCTATCAACTTGCGCACCTTGGTATGCAGAGTGGCCATACTTTGTTTTGTGGGCTAGGTAGGATTGCGATATGATAATGATTTACGCTCGGCGACATGTTGTTGAACTTGGAGCGAAGCTCGTAATTTGAATATCCTTAATCCTAGAAGACCCTGCTGGATACTACCTTGGTTTTGGCCTCCTCGAAGCCAGGACCGCATTTTTGTTAGAATTCTGCAACTGCCAATTTGACTACTTTGGTCGAGAAGGTCAGCAGGTCAGCCTCAGTGATGACAAAGTTGTCTGTATACTTTTTCATGTAGCACTTGGACGTCTGCCTGAGAGGGGCTTTTGTGCATTTTAATATCACCGCCTTAAGATCGTTGAGGGCGACATTAGCTAAGAATGGGGGCATCTTACAATCTTGCAAAGTAGGCCCGTCTAAACCTATAAGAATGGGTGTCTGATTGGCATTATACGATGAGGTCGACTGCCAGAAAATCAAGCGCTGACATTGCCATGTTTTTCATGGTAGGAAAGCCCAGCAGAAACTTCTCATCTGTCTTGGGTTTAGAGCGCATAGCGCAGCAGGTTGGGCCCAGTTGCTTTGCAGAGGCCGTCGTATAGCGCTGTGGAAAATTTGCGCTAGAAGACGTAAATAAAAAAAAATTTCTATTTTTTTTCTTTGAACTGCGCTTCGCGCCCTAGTCTTCTGTCGATTAGTGACCCAAATCTCACCATCCACACCCAGTATTCTAGCACTAAAAAAATTACCCATCTTACTGCTAGAGTCTATGCGCTAAGACTAGTTACTAGTTTACCTTGGAAATTGTAGACCTAGAAAAGCCTACTCCCATACCACCACCATTTGACAAAAGGCAGATTTTGTCTGCTGGTTCAACTCAATGTCTAAACATGCCAAGTTGTCCTCATATTGGCTTTAATTCAATTGTAGTAAATGTAATTTTACTTAAGTAAGCTACCCTTTCATGTAGGTCGACCCTATCTGAGCCATTACAGCTCGGCCTTCGCTTTTTTGCTTTTCCCCTACTAACATCTCATTATACGCCCTTACGGGCGCACCTTCATATAGAGAAATATTGTTTTACCATACCCCATTAATAGCACTTAACCTATGCCGATTTTGAGGACTGTACTACACTTTAAGGAACTCATGTAATTTCAACATGCCCAATATACAGGGGCAATTTCGTCCATAGTTCGCAGTCCGTCAAAATCCAATTGAGCCCAAAAGCTCATCCCGGTCATCTTTGACAAGGCTTTTATACATTTGCTTACGCTGTCCCCTTTTCACTTGAGCTAGTCTTTAGCCTTGAAGTACGTTGTTCCCAAGACTCCATACTAAGTCTTTTCAATAAAGGAATACTTAGGCAAAGTCAGGCAAAAACAATGTATGCAGCAAAAAAAAATCTTTTTTGCTTGCTGCAAAAAAAAGATTTTTTTTTTGCTGCGCTCTCTTGGTACTCGCAAAGCTAACCTTTATTCTATTGACTACCAACATGATTTGTTTATGCCTATTAAAGAACCTTTAGATGCTAATTCACGAAAAACTATGCGAGAAACGCGAAATAACTTATATACGGAGCGAGGGCGACCCGTGAAAATACATCGGTTTCTTATTCGTGTTTTGGAACTATTTCTTGGCAACTTAGACGACTTTAAAAAATATTCATAACGTATCTGATTAGGAAGGTTTTGATGTCGAGAAATGGCTTTACATTGCATTCGCTCTAATTCATATCTAGCCACAAGCAATCTACGTGTGTGATCTCGTACAATTTGATTTGACATACGACTAAACCTCTTTTTGCAAAAAGCCACTCCACAAAATGAAAGTCTCATCTTGTGTGTTGGCTGAAGTAACAATAGTTATATCAAACCCTCGGATATGCTCAAAAATCTCGAAATGATTTTGTATTTCCGGAAATAATCGTAACAACGACATTGCCATTGATAATTGAATGGAATTTCTTTGTATTTTGACTGGGTAATCGTAGAAAGATATTATCGTAACAAGTTTTTCCAAGAAATTATACATGGTATGACCCCGTAGAGTGCTTCGTGCCAGGTAAGTGACATATTCTGTGTTTTTCTTTGACTTTCGATTTAATACAAACTTATTAAATCGAAACGACCTTCCTGTCGAATTTCTGCTTTGTGTCTGTGTGAACTTTTGACTACAAATAATCTCCATAGCTAATTTTACATTTCTTATTAAATTAGAGGGTGCCTTTGGAACTACTATTATTTTACACAATCTAGGAACTTCCATAATGTTGGCATAATTAAGTTTTAACAACAAATCTTGACGTAATAAATTTTCGTAATGAAAACGGAGTCTATTTGGAGTGAACATAAGTTGGCTGTGTCTTTTTTATTTTGGGTCAAAACGAATATAAACTTCACTATCTGCTTCACAAATAGTGGGCTGTTATGCGTTTTTTTTACGTAACAAAAAAAGGAGCGTAACAGGACATAGTAGCCAGCTCTTCATTTGCTTTGCACTCCAAGAAAGCGAAAAAAGATTTTTCGCAGCATTTCTTTTTTAGCCCAGAAGCCTTAGCGTTTTACTTGGGGGTCTTCGACCTCAGCATTATGCGCTTGATTATATTTGTCTTTAAACAAGAAAGCTCAGAAAAGAGATTTATTTTCTTCTCCGTTTACCCACTTACTTCTTTTTTGACGGGCCTGGCAAAGTGCGTGAAAGCAAGAAAAGCGCTATGTAGGACAAGAAATCCTGCTACACAATTTCATCTCTTCTATGGTTAACCTGGAAGATTGCAAACAAAGTGGTCTTGGACCTGAGGCCTTCGGCCTCAATGCATTTTCTTCCCTTCTGCACATCTCTTCAGGCTAAAATCACTTTATTTGCATTGCAAATAAATTGTAAGTTGTGCCCTTTTTTCGTTTTAAAGCCAAGATAAGGGCAAAAAAAGCGATAATAGATATTTCTTTTTTCAGGCTTCTTCCATAAACAGCCCAAAAGGCTATATCTATTGAGGTCAAAGACCATAAATTATCTATAATAATAAATTTTTTATCTACTGTGCGATTTCAGCACTGCCCTGACTGCTTGTGCATTTTCAGGCTGATAAAGACCATAAGTTTACAAAGATTCCTGGTCTTTGCCCACTTTCTCTGCTTCGCTCCGCACTTTTCGGCCCGCTTTTGCCTTGGTTTTTACTTACTAACCAATTAAAACCACTAGACAAACTTAGTTGACAAACATAGTTTATGCGCTGCTAATGCGGCAGCTTTTTGAGCATTTGACAAACTCACACCATCCATTTCAAATAAGATTTGACCCTCTACCACACGAGCAATCCAACCTGTAGAATTTCCTTTTCCTTTTCCCATTCTAACTTCAGTGGGTTTACTGGTAATAGGAATATCTGCGAAAACTCTTACCCATATTTGACCATTTCTTCGAAATTCTCTGCTTATAATACGACGCGCTGCTTCAATTGCTTGATATGAAATACGACCAGCTTTACAACTTTTCATGCCATATTTTCCAAAACAAAGTTGTGTACCGTCTGCTTTGCAACCTTTAAATCTGCCTTTTTGATATTTACGAAATCTTGTACGTTTTGGATATAGCACAACTTGTCCCTTTTTTCGTGTTAAAAATATGAAACCCACACTTTGACACCTAAGATTCCATAAGGAGTAGATGCTTGTGCTTTCGCATAATCAATTTGATCAGAAAATACATGTAAAGATGTTTCACCGTACTTTCTGCATTCAGTTTTAGCTATTTCTGCACCATTTAATCGACCTGAACAACAAATACGGATCCCCTTCACATATTGGCATTTTTCAATTTGTTGAAATGTAGATCTACAAATTTGTCGAAATGATTTTTTTTGTTCTAGTTTCCAAGATATTTCTTGAGCAATTAGAGAAGCACTTTGATAGACAGAAGCTATTTTGACTGGCCTAATTGAAGTATTAGTCTTTGTTTGATTTGATAAGAAAGATTGTATCTTTTTCCAATAATAATAACGACTGAACGAAGAGTGAACTTTCCTCCATTCAGCATCCCTTAAAATCAAGGGAGCACCGAAATCCAATATAGACCAGGGTTGACAAATCAACTTCCTGCTTTTTATTATGCAATTACTAGGTAATATCATGCCTTGCTCTTGATGGGTTTGAAAACGAAGCCTCAAAAAGCTCTCTTTGCGCAACCAGTAGAGAGCCCTTTGGTGTGAAGACGTTAGTGCCCGGGCAGAGCTCGGGAGCGCCATGCGCAAAATAAAAGGCTCTTCTGCGCTCCGCATCTCTGTCCCTCCGAAATAAATCTTTTCAGATAAGAGCCAAACCAAATAAGTCGTTTGGATGTTTAGAAAAAAGTTAGGTTTCTTTTTTCTAGCAAAGCCCACTTCATTTGCTTGGCAAATAAAGCGAGTAGAACCCTGTAAGGCTTCGACATAAGAGTCTTGCCCAGTCTTGGCCGTATAGGTTAAGCTTTTTCTTTTTAAACAAATGCTTTTATTCGAGAGAAGAAAACGCATTTTGTTCTCTAAGCTGTCTCCCTCTCCCTTTGCTTTCCTCATCGTATATCTTTCAGCTACGCCCTGTGCCATCAAATTGGAAACTATGTTAGCAATAGGATGAAATTGAATTTGGTTCTTTAAATAAAAGAAGTATTGCATAAGCAGATAATTCAAGGGAACACGCACAGCTGCAAAAATGGTCTGTGGAAATACCTTGCTAATTTTACAGAAAGGCCCGAAACGAGAAAATGCATAGCTTTTTTCTAACGTTCTTCTGTCATTATTCTCCAAAACGTCTTTCCAACTTAAGCTTGAAAAAGTAGAATGTTTGGAGGCCATCCAACTGCTGACTTGAAGTAATTGATCAATTTCGTGTATTGATGGTAACCGATCATGATATCCATAGCGTTTTTCACGCCAAATCTTGACTTCCTTTTGCTGTATTTCTGTACCGTCATCAATACGCTTAATCAACTTGACAGATTGTATTGCCCCAAGGCCTGTACGTTTTAATTGGCTAAGTCGATCTAAAAAAAATACGTGAATAAATGTCCTTTTAGGAAAATGGTGAGTAATAAAGCTACCAAGACGAAAGCCAAACGTGTTTCCTGTAGGTAGACGTATTGAACTAAAATAATCTATAAAATTTACATCTTGATACAATAATTTTCCATAATAATAATCACTAAACCAACTTGAATCTGAACTACGATTTAGTTTGAGTCTGACTGAAATTGGATTTACTTTTTGCGCCATAGCTTACTATCGTACCTTTTCTTTCGGTTTTACTTTGGTCTTCGAGGGCGAAGCTCTCTTCCCAGAGGAAGAGGGTTTTCGTGTAGAAGCAAACTCTCCAAATTTATGACCAACCATTTCTTCAGTAATCTTTAAACCAACAGAACCTTTTCCGTTATAAATTTGTGCGTAGCAACCAACAAATTGAGGCAAAATACAAGATCTACGTGACCAAATTTTCCACTTGATCTTTTTCTGCTTGAACAAGCAAGCATCTACAAAAGGGCCTTTCCATACAGATCGTGTCATAAACTAATTTTTGCGTTTTCTTACTACTGTTTTAAATCCACCTTTGCTGGGCTTTCCCCAAGGTGATACCGAGGGTCTACCTCCTTTCGTGCGTCCTTCACCTCCTCCATGAGGATGATCAACTGGATTCATAGCAACACCCCGAACAATAGGACGTCTGCCTAACCATCGGCTTTGCCCTGCTTTGTGAAGCTTATGTTTACCATGACGAAGATTAGACACTATACCGATGGTAGCTCGGCATCGGGAATCTATGAGTTTGTCAACACCCGAAGGTAACCGCACAATACATTGTGGTGTATTTTCAAATTTCTTAATTATTTGAGCAAAAGTTCCTGCAGCTCGAATCAACTTTGCACCTTGACCTGGATTCCATTCAATATTATGTATCCATGTACCTATAGGTATATTAGCTAATGATATGCAATTTCCTACCATTTGATAATATGAATCAAGTATGTTTTGATTTTCACCTAAAGCGTAGTCTCCCCGTAGCCAAGGAGCAGCCTGGGTACTTTGCACGGGCTCTTCCACCCTAGGGGACCCTTGGCTTTCATCTGCTGTGTAAACAAAGTGGTCTTGGAACTGAAGGTCTTTATGGGCTATCAAATTATGGGAAGATTGATGGTGGTTGGACGAGGTTGAAGGTTTAGACCAATCACAATTTATCACCGTCTTGCCAGCTTCCAATTGATCACTAGCTAATATATAAGTAAAAGGCGCATAATCTACTTTGTCCGCTTCAACCTTCGGTCTTTCTTTGCTATGTTCGGGTTCAAAAAAGAAAAATATATTGTTTTTTTGATTTTTATGCGCAGCAAAAAAATCGTTTTTCTTTTTAAGCCAAGAAAGCGCTTTGCGTTCGATTTTCTGCGCCCAGAAAATGCTATACGTTTTCCATCTTTGGCTTTCACTTTGAGAGAACGTATTATCTCCTCTGAAGTCTTTGCTTTGCAAAGCAAAGAAAGCGGGCTTTGCCCCAGCTAAAGCTATCCTGGGGAGAGTAAGAAAGCTACCGAAAGGGCCTAAAGTGGCAGCCTTTTTTTTTGCCTTCGGAGAATAAAGGGCAGAGAAGAAAACGTATTTTTTTCTCTGAGCTTTATCAGGCAAGGAAGAAAACGAAAATAAGAGGCCGAAAAAAAAAAGATTTTTTTCTCTTCGACCAAGAAAAGGCCAAGCGTTTTCTTTTCTTTGACTATTTGCTTTGGAAAGTGCAAAGCGCTTTCTAGAGCATAGCACCCCTTCGATCCATCGTACTAAAGCAATCCAAGAAGAACGATTTGGATCATATTCGATTCTTTCTACAATGCCCATAGACGAAGTGCTCCGTTTAAGATCAATTCTTCGATGCAATCGCTTTGATCCACCTCCTCGATGAAAAACGGTAATACGCCCTGATGAATTTCTCCCGGCAGACCTCCTTTTTAAACTAAAAGTCAATTTTTTCAGTGCTTTTCCCTTCCAGCAACTATTTATCATGGTGTATTTGCCTTTTTCTTTTATTTAAAGTATTAATGACATCAAAAAACTGAATGTACCATAGATAGGTACCCTTTTTCGACTGCCAGCGCCATCAATTATCGTAGATGATTGATCGCTTTGCGCCTAGCCATAAGATATATCATGTAAGATAATAATGCTATTAATAAATGGGCCCTCGGCTTGTGGTTGGCTTTACGGGCAAGCACAGTAGGACTAAAGTATTTTCTGCCAATCAACTGCATAGGTGCTATGATCTCATATGAAAGCTAAGCACACTAAGTGTGCATTACGTTTGTTTGTGTGGACACTTATGATCTAAGGTTAAGTCCGTTGAAAGCTGGCCCATAAAACAAAAGAAGCAAATTGAAACATGGCACGAGTCCCATAAATATTGATTTTTCGATTTGCGCATATCATACAATACAACATCGTAGATTTAATAGCCCTTCAGCCTCAATTTAATTATACATAGTGCTTAAAAGAGCAGACACTTTGTGATTTTGTATTTCTATAAATGAGAAATAAGGACTGACTTTAAATAATTTTACTAAGGTCAACCTTATCCAAACAAATTTTATAACTTATAATAAGATGGAATCTTAGATTGAACTCCAAGTAGATCATAGAGTTTTAAGCAATTTATTTTTTGTGTAATTTAGGCGTCTTCGTTTCTATGATCAGCCCTTTCTTCTTATGTATTCTTATTTTAGATTGTTTTTCAGACTTTTTATCAATATGAGGTAATTGTAAGACTGTATATAAGATCTGTTTCTTAAGCAATCCAATCTTGCATATGTCAAGCAGATGCCCTGGCCTTTAATCCTCAGAAGATTTAATAAGGATGCATGTTTTGGCAGTCGTTCTACAATTAGTACTTTTCTTATGCTATTACATAATAATGGCATAATCTTGATGGTTTTATGGGCCGCGGGCGCTTTCATCGTTCCACCCTGCCCCATTATCATTATTTACTATGCTAAGGGTAAAGTAGGGGAGAAAATGTAAATATATATTCCTTTTCTGCGCCCCGCGACCTTTGCGGGCTTCTTTTCTCTACAAACCAAAAAGGCGCAAAGCAAGAAAGCGCCAATAAAATCTTTTTTGGCTCTGCCTTCAGAAGAGAGCTGCGCCCTTTGCTCGCAAAGCGAACAAAGTGCGTAGTTCCGGAGAGGAAAAAAAGCCTTAAAGTCGTAAATTGCGCGCATCCTTGTAGCAATTTACTATGTATATACCTTTCCGCAAGCTACGTCGATGAATTACCATAGATGATTTATCGACGTTCTGAGTTTTGCAGAAAAGCTATTTTTTGGCTTGATAAAGATTGGGATCTGTGTAAAGTCCTATCTATCTACCTCTCCAAAAACAATATCTTGAGTACCAATGATGGTGACAACATCTGCTAGCATATGATGTTTAGACATAAAATCGAGTCCTTGTAAATGAGCAAAACCAGGTGCTCTTATTTTACGACGATAAGGACGATTGGTTCCATTACTGACTAAAAACACACCAAATTCTCCTTTAGGTGCTTCTACTGCGGTATAGGTAGAAGAAGCTGGTATAGAAAAACCTTCTGTATAAAGTTTAAAATGGTGAATTAAAGATTCCATGGATTGTTTCATTTGGGATCGTGACGGAGGACATAGCTTACGATCATCGGCTTTAATCATGCCACTAGGCATTTGATTAAGACATTGCATAATGATTTGAATACTTTGTCGCATCTCTTCGATACGAATACAATAACGATCATAACAATCTCCTCTGGTACCTATGGGTACATCAAAAACCAATTGCTTATAAACATCGTAAGGTGCTGATTTTCGCAAATCCCAACATACTCCTGAGCCTCTTAGCATTACACCACTAAATCCCCAATCCAAAGCTTGCTGTGCAGTGACAGTACCAATATCTACTAATCGTTGTTTCCAGATACGATTGTTAGTTAACATTTCTTCTATTTCGTCAATACGAGAAGCAAATTGTTGTGTAAATAGAAAAATATCTTCACTTAAGCCTAAAGGCATATCTTGTGCCACTCCGCCTGGTCGTATGTAACTAGCATGCATCCTGGCTCCCGAAACTCTTTCATAAAATTCTAAAAGTTTTTCTCGCTCTTCAAAAGCCCACAAAAATGGAGTTAATGCTCCTACATCCATAGCATGAGTAGTTAAAGCAAGTAAATGATTTAAAATTCGAGTTATTTCACAGAATAACACTCGTATATACTGAGCTCGTAGTGGTACTTCACAATTACAAAGTCTCTCTACAGCTAAAGAATAAGCATGTTCTTGGGCCATCATAGAAACATAAATAGAGTCAAAAATTCATTAATGCCAGCTATGCTGTACACATTTACTTACATTACATACAAAAGTGCTCTCCGAACCGTGCGAGATGGTCACCCATCACACGGCTCTCCAACTTGAGTTACCTCAGGTTTTCAATCCCCAGGCCAAGAGCGCAGCGTCATAATGGTTGAGTTTTTGCCCTTAGAAGTACTTCCATATAAGAGCTTCTAGATGACAAAGGTTTGGTTTGAAGAAAGTGCCTGCCTAGTTTATGCGCCAGCAAACAAATAGGCGACAAACCCAATATTCAATGACTTCCTTCCTTTCCTGGAAATCGTGCATTCTGGCTTCATCTTCGAAGGGTATAGAGTAAAAAAAAATCAATTTTTTTCCCCTCCCTTTTTTGACCAGCCTTCTCCGCACTGCTCAAGTGTGCGACGTCAGTCCGCCGATTTAGGCCCCTTCCCTTCTGCTGTAAAGCAGCACTCTCTCTCTCTGTTTACATGGTTCTCAAAGCAAAGGGTAGGCAGGTACTACGAGCCCTCTGTCCTACGCATCTATCTAGAAGGATGTGTGGTTCACTGGTTTCACTAAATGCTCCTATCTCTCTACAAGATTGTGTGAGTGTGTAGTTATGCTCTAGATGTTTTGCTATATTCATATTGAATCCTAGTTTCCGTTTTTAACCTTGGTGCACTTGCTTTAAATCTTCAACACACAAGGAAAGACGTTGTGGGGGGAGGCTAAACCCAGAAAATGACAAACCAGAAAAAAAAATATTTTGGGGATATTCTTTTTTCGCTTTGCGCCTTTTCCTTTTTCTTGCTCTATTTTTTCCTCCCTATGAACAAAGGCCAAAGAAATAAGAAGCAAGCTTTTTTTCTTCCTAGCCTAGCACGTCCGGCTGATCATTCCGCTGGCATCTTTCATTTACGATATTCTTTGTTTAACTGACACTCAGGAATGTAGTTGGAAATACACCAAGGGTTGGCTCTAGTTATCTTCTTTTACGACATGCTGTTGTTGTCGTCATATTCTATATGTCGATTAGTCATATCTGCTTTGCCGCGGGTATCTGCAGCACCTCCTTTTCGGAGGAGTTCATTTGGTGACTTCACAGTCGCCCTCTAAACGATCAAAATAAGGTAAAGCTTGAAGGTACGTTTTATACTCAATTAATTTTTCTGTGCCTCTAGTCGGGTAGGCGTCGGTCTTTTGGCCAAAAACCCCCCTAAGAACCATACGTGCAAGTCTCCCCGCATACGGCTCACGCCATTTGTTACAGGTGGCCCAACATTCGGAAAGAGGACTGAGGCCTGCAAAAAAAATATATATATATGCTGCGCCCTGCGGCCCCTTTGGTAGCTCAGAAATGCGCATGCATCATTTTGAGACTGCTTGTTTCTTTTAGTTTATGCAATTCTATGAAGTGCAGACAGCACTGTCTATCATACTGTCAACCAGCGGCCTTGGCCCTATGGCCCTACAGTCCAACCACAGTGGGGTCAGGCTACCTATTATCATTTCCTCTTCTAGCTCTTATTCGAACCTTTCCATTTCCGTTAAATGACCTGGCCTCCCTGACTTGACCTTCCAGTTATGCTCCTGCAGCTCTACCGGTTCCCCTCGGTTTCCTTGTTGCTGGAATTTTCCTGTATGCTTTCGACGCAAGCCTTACTCCGGCCTGTGTCTTCGCTAGATAGTATTTGCCAGTAGTGCCATCCTACCCGACCTGATATTTTGGCTTGTCCTTTACGGTTAGCCTACCCATTTCAAGAACAAATTAAAGTTGAAATGAGACCTCAGGCCGGTTACACGTTCCGCTATGCCGAGATGCGAAGAAGGCTGGTCGTGATAATCACCCCGGAGGAATACGCGTGCATCCTTGACGAGCACTCCAAGACCCGCCGACGCGTTCTCGTTTCTGAGAAACCCCAATAGTTGGCTTCTGAGTCAACCACAGTAGAGGACTGAAGTCCCCTTATTCATCTCTGTTGAAACCTCCAGTGTGGATAACGAGGCCACCTTCACAACCTTCCTCCTTCTTTCCCCTAGGCAATTTGCCTCACTTGAGTTGCCCGACAAACTGCCTTTTGCCCGGTGCTTATGACGCGAAAGTTGCCTCCACACGCCACCCGTGCCAGGGAACAAGCAGGACATAGCTAGCGGCATAGGATACGCCGACTCGGCGTCAGCGGCTTCGTGTCGCACTGAAGTAATCCGATATGCGGTTCTGCACGTTCTACAACTTCCCCATTCATTTCTAATACTAATCGTAAAACACCATGAGCAGCAGGATGTTGAGGTCCAAAATTTAAAGTAAAATTCTTGATTTGTTTGGTTCTAGCCATATCTAATCATTTTTTCTTTCCACAGAGCCTACGACCGGACTTGAACCGGAGACCTTTCCCTTACCATGGGAATGCTCTACCATCTGAGCTACGCGGGCCAATATATAACTACTGTTTTTGTTACTAAGAAAAAACACCGTAATTCAAGTCAAGAGCTGGCTCAACACTACAATGTTTCTTTTTTTTGGCCTGGCTGCTCTGCAGCCTTAAGGCTAGACCAAAAACTTGCTTTGCAAGGCAGAGCGCAAAAATAAGAAATATAGGGCACAGCTGCCTGCGGCCCTTAGGGCGCTGACTTTCTGCCTATCAAAGCATAGAGCGCAGCCAAATATATATATTTTTTTTTAGCCAAAACTCTATTTTGCCAGCATTTAGAGAATGCATAGTGTTTTCTATCTCCGGCTTCAGTACGTTTTCTTTTCTTCCAGCACATTATTTAGCTTGATCTTTGGATTGGCTTTCCTGAAGCCAAGTTGTTCAGGTGCAAAGCATAACGAAATATCCCGCAGATGTTATCATCATTCATCCAAACACTTATGCTGTTTTTCTCATAGCAGATTATTCGTTTATTTGGAGACGATCGGATTTGAACCGACAGCTTCATGCTTGCAAAACATGCGCTCTACCAATTGAACTACGTCCCCTATGGAGGAATTTGAACCCATGATAAAATATTGTTATATTTTTTAAGATAAATAGGCCCCCTCAAGCTTCCCTCTAAACCATACATGCAAATTTCCCCGCATACGGCTCAAGCAATCTGTTTGACATGTCAACCCGCAGAAGTCATGTTTGACTTATTGGCTACTAAAACATGTTCCACGTCTCACACTATTGTGGCAAGTTAAGTGTAAGGATCAAACTTGCAATCTGCCAACACTTTTATAAGCCTATGCTTTCCTGGTTTGCCAGGATAAAAATGAAGTTCTCATAATTGTCCCAAAAGACTGCTATATTAAATAGCACAAGGGCGTAGCAAATAAGGCGCAGCAAAAAAAAAATATATATATATTTTTTCCAAATATTTTGAAAAAAAACTCGATTTAATTATATATAACTGCTTTTTTTCGCAGCAAATATTTTTTTCTATCTCATCTAAGCTTTTTCGTCGAAGGTTGAGGCTTTAGGTTTCTTCTTAGCCCCCCCCTTTCTTCGGCCTAATTTTCACCATTACTCCAGCATCTCTAAAGCACAAATTGGAGTTTTATTTAACAGAAATTCGTGAAAAATCTTTTCAAAGCACTTCACTATATCAACATTAAACCATCATAATGATCATCACTTAGATGACATAGCCTTGCTATGGGTGCGATGATGGATGGCGATTAAAACTACACCTTGCGACAAAATAGACTGCCATAAGATATACGGCTCGAACTGTACAGTTAATAATAGTGGAAATCTTTTTATCAATGGTGCCGGGCCATACGCGTTTTATAGGACTCTAGTCTTTTTGAGCCTAACGAGGAACAAAAAGCGGTAATATATATATTTTTTGATTTCATAAAATCCATCTCAACTCGCTAATAACTTTCTTCCCCGAGGTTTGAAAAAAAAAGTTCGTAATTACACGGCGTACAGTCAAAGCCCTGGCTGAGAAGCCGCCGATTTACTTAGGCTTTTTTATTGCAGTATTCGTATTATTAGCATTTATAGCCATCACTATATCCTCTTGATAACTTTAGACAGTGACAATAATATGTTCCCAATTTGTATGATGTCAAGTCATTGTTTCTATCCTTTTTCTTCGAAATCTAAAAAAGAATATAATACAAGTCACCTATGTTCAAGTCTGCCGTTATATTACAGAAGGGCTTTCGCTTTTTGAGCAGTCCTCTACCCGCATTGTGTCATTTTGCATTTAGAGCCTCTCGAAAGGAGCGATATGGGTTTACCAAGTTTTGTGCAATGTACCATTTCTCTCAACAAAAAAAACCTAAAAAAAGCCTGATGGAAATGGTGGTATCAAAATCAAAGAAAGATATAACCTTTTCCACCGCTGGCTTCCTGCTTAGGATGCCAATCATTTAAATCCTTAACCTATGATATTCCATCTAGAAGATCTTTCGGTTTTGCTTGAGATTTTTCTTGACGAGGCCTCTGTATTAGTTCGTTTGCATTGTTCATTTATTGGGGGGAAATGTGTAGTAAAAAAATTTGTTTTTTCAATCTTTTTACCCTAACATTAGCTTAGTACAAAATCCCAAGCATCATTACATTATCCTTCAAGCTTCACACCTCACACCTTAGGATTACTCTCAACGCGTGTCTAGGTGGGGTAGGACGGAGTTTCTGTTTTGTAGAATTGAACTACATTACATCGCACAGCTTCTTGTCGCATAAATTTAGCAAAGCAATGCTTTCAACCACTCAACCATACCTCCTTTTCGATGAAGAAAAAAATTTGAACTGATAAAGGAGTTAGCAGTTTATAAAAAGATATATCTTTTTATAAACTGATTTTATAATAATTTATTCTTGGATTTGAATTTAACCGGGAAAAACGGGATTTGAACCCGCGACTTCTGGCGTGACAGACCAGCACTCTAACCAACTAAGCTATTTTCCCGAACATAATAAATCATCGTAGATAATTTATCAGGATCTTTTCATTATACCGGCTACGTCAGTATAAATCCGAAAGTCAAAACTATCTCTTCCAGCCCCATTCAACTTTCAGAGGGAAGAAAGTGACCTGAAGCCACAAGGCTAATGTGGCTAGCGACCCCGCGCAACAGGGGCGCGCGGCTCTCTTTGCACCGGAAGGCACTTGGCAATAAAAGGGTTAGTCAACCCGTGGCCTTGCATGCTTTGGGACCATTACTGCGTAATGACCTCAAAGCATGCAAGTCTAGATCGTTTTTAAGGCAAAGCCTTTCAGCCTCTACTTACTATGTCAATAGAACCTCGCTCCTTGCGTGGAACTAGGGCACCTTTTGATTTCAAAAACGTCCACAGGGCGCAGCATATATATATGCTGCGCCCTCACGACCATCTTAGGGTTCTGTACCATAAACTAAGAAAACGCCATGCATTTTTTGCTTTATTTTGCCTAAGAAAAGGCAAAGCAAAAAAAGCGATAATATATATTACCGCTTTTTCTGCTTTGCATTTGCCACTTTCTTATGCCTTCTCCAACTGTTCTTTTTCTTTGAGAGCATTTAGCTCTCATTTATTTACCATGTGAATTGAGCGGGTTTGCTTTTTTTTTTAAAGTCCCCCCCTCTTTCTCAATATCATCATAGTTTTACCACTATTAATCAAATTAGTAAATTTATTCATATGCTAAATCTAATTTATAATTGCAGATAGTGGAAACCTTTGGGTAATAACGGACTTGAACCGCTGACTCTCTCGGTGTAAACGAGGCACTCTACCAACTGAGCTAATTACCCTAATGTGCCAAATCATCGACTATCAAAGAGCACATCATGAGTGGTTTGAGGGTGTTTGCTTTTTTCTGATTGCCTGACGCTTCATTTTATTGCGCATTACTTAGATTCATCTTTCATCTTTGAGTTGCTATGCTACCAAAGTGCTTCCTTTGGCCTCTTGCTTAGAGCAGAGTAAATAAAGGGGGCCGAACCCAAAAATAAAAGCAGAAAGCTTGAAGATAAAAACCATGGCAAAAAAAATATTGATTTTTTAAAATGACTGAAAAAATAAAAAAAAATATCTATTACCACTTTTCTTTTGCTATCTAGCATGAAGCGTCGACGGAAGGTATACTGTGTTTGTCTACTAATCTTCTTATTGATCGTATATAATTGGGTATACTATGTAATTGATATATAATGCCTTTTTTTTCTTAAGAAGAGCGCGGGGGAAGCAAAGCATATTATTTAGAAGCTTTTTGGCGGGAGGATAAAGTAGCCCTAGAAAGCCACTTTCGCCTTTCATTCGCTGTGCGAACAAAGTGGGCCTCCCAGCCACTTTTTTCTCCAAGAGAGCTTCCCCCACCGCAAAAAGATCTATTATTTTTTAGCATTTACTGTGTGGGGACGGAGAGTAATTGTTTTGCAAAGCGCTTTCATCTCTTCCACCCTTAGACAAGATGAAACTGCCAAGCAAGGCAAAGGAAATCAAACGCACAGAAACAGAAAAATTTGGCAGCGCCCTGCTCGATTTGCTTAACAGGACCTCACGTCCCAGCATGCTTTCAGTTAAAGTTATCAGAGAGCCTTTCTATCATTCCTGCCCCCCAGGCTCTCTAGCTGCAGGCTGCATTTTGTTAACGTAGCCAATAAAGGCAGAGATCAATCAAGTCGATGAATGACTGATCATGCCTACTTATCGGGGTTTATCTTATTTTGTTTACACAGCAATGGAAGGAATGCTACGAGCTTGCAACGCGATAAAAGCAAAAAAAAGATTTTTTCTTGCTTTACGTCTTTTGGCTCATAGTTCTTCGAGTTACTCCCAATCTAAAGCGCCCTTTTTCCATTCATATATAAATCCAATCGTCAAAATCAATAAAAAGACTATCATAGACCAAAATCCAAACAAACCAATCTTGTTAAGAGAAACTGCCCAAGGAAATAAAAAGGTGACTTCCAAATCAAATATAATAAATAGAATAGAAACAAGATAAAATCGTATATCAAAACGGCTTCTGGCATCGTCAAGGGGATCAAAACCACATTCGTAAGCTGACAATTTCTCTGGATAAGCCAAACTGGAAGAAGAAGCAAATAAAAAAGAAACACCAATTAAGATCAAGGAAAGTAGCAAACTTATTACTAAATAGACACAAATAGGTGCAAATTCCATAAACCAAGAACCGCTTTTTTCTTAGGAGAATAGTTCTAATGGTAGAACAATGGTCTCCAAAACCACAGGTTAAGGGTTCGAATCCCTTTTCTCCTGATTGCACCAGATTTTGGTGGAGATAGCGATCAATCATCGAACGTGATTGATTAACTTTAAAAGTTGTTGCGAAGGGATACACTTGATTTGCTGGAGCCATCAAATATATATTTTTTTCTTTCGAAAACTAAATGGGTTGCTAAGGAACTCTACGTAAATCTTTGGCAAAAGGGCAACACGTTTACTGTCAATTTGCTTGCACATGCATAATCTGCGGCCTTTAATGGCGAGAAAGTTTATAGAAAAGACTGATGCATCACTTCGTGATATAATTTTAATAAAATACTAATTAGGCGATACATAGTCAATCTGATCTGTTCTTTCTCCAGATTAAAGAGGCCACCCAATAAATAAATTATACTGTTTTCTGATACAAAATTTTGCCGGCACTATAATGCTGTTACTTGATACCTGATAATATCTAATAGTAGATGATTAAAATACTCGTCCCTGTTTTCTGTTTTTTTGAAGTTTAGTCTTGCCCCTTGGTAACTTTGGGAGAACTCAAGAGAAAAAGGGTTTTTCTTCTTTGTCAAAAAGGATGAATAAAAACAAAGTGGAGGGGAGGGGATGGAGGGGAGAAGAGCTCTGCCGGTATGGCGAAGCCTTACTAAGGGCGTAGCCAGGGGGCCAAAGAAAAAGATTTGACTGTGCCCTGACCATTTTGGCCCTCCACCCGAAAGCACAAAAAGAAAACCTGCAGCCTAGAAAAAAATATATTGGAGAAAGAAATATATTTTAGAAAAAAAATTGATTTTTTAGTTTAATCTCTTTGAACTGAATGAGTTGCTAAGAAGCCCTGTGTAAATTTTTGACAAAAGGTAGCCAGTTGATTGTTAATCTGCTCAGTGATGTTCTTTTGTTGTACAATAGCAGAAAGTATACTTGGGTCCATAGACTTCAGAAGCTCATGTTCATATTGATCAATGCTCGAAATAGGAATTTGATCTAAATAACCTTTGACAGCTGCATAAATAACCACGATTTGTTTTTCAATAGGAATTGGGCTATATTGTGGTTGTTTGAGAACCTCCGTTAGCCTGGCCCCACGATTTAATAAATACTGAGTAGCAGCATCAAGGTCTGAACCAAATTGAGCAAAAGCGGCTACTTCACGATATTGCGCCAATTCTAATTTTAAGCTACCACATACCTGTTTCATAGCTTTCAACTGAGCCGCAGAACCTCGAAAGTAGGATTCGCGCCCATCTCTAACCGCTAGCACGGGATAAAAAACCCGGCTCCCTCTTAAAGAACCGCGCACGATAGTCACCTATCACACGGCTCCCTTCTCCTGAAACCTGCCACTTTTAGACAACGTTCAAATCAATATCGGTCATCAATACCTTGCCCGCGTATAGTTCGTCACAATGTCGAGCACACAGAGGAATTTGCTTTCCATTGAGTGCCAATTAGATAGCCTTCATTTTCTGTAATATTTTCACCTTTCTGACAGATTGCACCTTGTGCTTCCTGGCTGTTTAAGCCTTTTTTAGTTGCCAGACATGGTGCTCTATATCATTTTATTTGCACCCCTTAACTGCGCACGCGACGATCTGCGAGAGTACCTTACTTCGGCTTAACCTTATAAAGAGCCTATTTATGACTAACTTATCAGGGGTCCGTCCTTAATAAGTCCTTTGAAAATAGACTTATTTCCTCCAGACCAGACTAAGAAACACTGCCAATCTTGCGCCCTTCTTTGTCATAACTTTTTGCTGAACTTCTAGATGATCTGCTGTGAGCTGGATTTGTGCTTCTCGGCTAGCATATATATAGCTGACTACTTTAGATGGTAGTTGACAATTGACTCCACCTTACTAAGGTTTTCACAGCATAAATAATAATTTAATATTCGTATAGTCACACTGCGATACCAAGCCACACCACAACCCAATTATCTTCTTGGCTTGTCATGATTTGATGTTGGTTGCCCCTTTTCATCAAAGAAAGTTTTATTTTGGAGTTTATCGTATATGAGGGTTATTAAGGCGGCTTCTACTTGCACCCGGCCACCCGTCTGTCCAGCAAAGCTACCCTGGGCCTCGCTCTTCTATTTTTTTAATGGTTTTAGTGACTACTACTCTCCCTCAGTCTACGGCCGTCCAGAAGGCTTCTAGTATTTTAAAGAATATTTGTACTTCTTCCTTTGAAAACATTTTTTGTCCTAGGGCTTACCTTATGAATATCCGAAGTGTTTTTCGGGTCTCTTCTTGCCATTGAAAGCTTTCTTCTTTTAACATAGCCAAAATATGTTATGTTGCCATTTTGATAGTCTGTCCTTTGGCTTTGTCCTTACCCAACTCTCGACGTCATTTCTCATATGCCAAGGTCCAGCACTTCGGAACTGCGCGACGGCACTTCCTCAGCACTCTTCTAGCCTTTACTCAGGTCTCATAGCGTGAGCCCTCTCTTTAAAGGCCGCCCTCATGTAGGCAGAGCTTACCACAGGCATATACTTTAGATCAGGCACCCATAAAAAAAAACCAGGAACGAACGGAATTTTGTCGGACACTGCGTGACTGAGTTGGTTTTCTCTTACGTTTATTTGCGGCTTTAGGTCCTCCGACCATCTAAATTATGTCACTCTCTCCAGTATTTTGAGCATGGTGGCCTTGCTCCTCAAGACGCCAATCAGAAAATTGTCTGCATATCTAATATACTTTACCCCGACGAACTCAGGATTTTTATAGTCTTGGTGGCTGATTTGCAGCTCCCTTGCCGTGCGCACTCAATGCCGCTTTTCGCACCTTAGCTGCTCTATATTTTTCTTTATCTTGCCATCATTTTCCTATCTAGGTAATTTAGCTCTCGATATTCAGGGTTAATGTGGCCCGGATTTCGTGTTACACTCTTTCTTAATCTGATCTACTTCATCGTCTGGTTGGTGGAGGTAGATATCACACAAAAGAGATGACAGTACGCTTTTTCCTTGAGGTATTATCTTATCTTCATATATAGATCTTCCTACGCTTATTATGCCCACGTATCTGTGTTAACATATCCAAAAAACGTTAATCTTGTATATTTTCTGAAATAATGCCTTTGAGCCTTTTTCGATTCAAGGTTTCGTAGCACTTTTGAATGTCGAACTCAATAAAGCAAGACGTTTTCTTCTACCCATACTTTATGGTTTCGAGTGCCGTATGGCAGGACTTGCTCAATCTAAACTTATGCGAGTCCTTTGAAAATGTTGGTTTGTATATTATTTTTATAGGACTGCTCTGATGGCTTTTTATATTACTTGGTGGTCCTTGAGGCCGATCATCGCAAGCAGTCTCGTCTCCTTGGGTTTTCCTGGTTTTGGGATGTTGACTTGTCTTGCGGGTTTGAATGGATATTTTCTCGTGCGCAGTCGTTTTGCAGTGTGCTCAAACCATCTTCGGTTGATGCCCAGAAAAAAAGGGTTTCCTTTCCCTCCCCCCCCCCCAGGAAGGTCTTCCGTTCGTCATCTCCTCTTGGGGTCATGTTTCTGAGTTTGGATTTGATATGTTCGTACGCTGTTATGAGCGCATGTGGGTCAGCTATTATGTTGGTGATCTTTTGAGATTTTCTGTCGGCATTAGGTTTCAGTTTCCGAATCCAATTGGCCGCAGTCTTAACTCGGACAGGAGAAGCAGGACTTTTCTGATTTTCAGTTCTATCCATCGCCGAACCAACGAAGTTTCCTTCGTAAGTTCTTGTGGTGGTTCTACTAGGACCGTATAAATCGCAGCCTTTTCCCATAGACAGGCTGCAATTTCCATTGAAAGTTCCCTCTAGGTATTTAACGATTTGTAGGGCCTTGGTTGACCTGTTCGTTGCCGTGGAGTTTGTGTCTTTTCCGATGCAGGGTTCCCCTTTTCCTTCCTGTGTAGTAGAAGTACTCATGCTGCAGACGGCACATATCCCAAATTCACGCAGGTGTAATCCTGGGTGTCTTCCCTCTGAGAGTGGGGCGACCATCATCAAGGTTCGTTCTCCTAAACTTCCGATAGTTAGTTTCTGACTCACCTGCTTTCAACTCAATTCTAATCGGATAAGGCAGATTACGCGCTGAGGGATCCTACGCAGAGCTTTCCAACTCCAGCGATCCCATGTAGATCTCACCCCGCTCACACGACTTACAGATAATCCTACGTTAATAGCAGGTCGAATTCCACGATAAAAGAGTTCTGTTTCCAAAAAGATTTGTCCATCTGTAATGGAAATAACATTAGTAGGAATATAAGCAGACACGTCTCCAGCTTGTGTTTCAATTACAGGTAATGCAGTCAAGCTACCTGCACCAGTCTGGTCTGACATTTTAGCGGCTCTTTCTAATAAACGAGAATGTAAATAGAACACATCTCCTGGGAACGCCTCACGACCTGGTGGTCGACGTAACAATAATGACATTTGACGATATGCCACTGATTGCTTACTTAGGTCATCATAAATAATTAATGCGTGCATTCCATTATCTCGAAAATATTCTCCCATAGCACAACCTGAATATGGTGCCAAGAATTGCAGAGGAGCAGGATCTGAAGCAGTGGCTGCTACAATAATGCGATATTCTAAAGCACCCGCTTCTGAAAGAATCTTAACCAATTGTGCCACGGTTGAACGTTTCTGTCCGATTGCTACATACACACAATACAATTTTTCACTATCTGAGGTGCCCTGCGCGTTGATTTGCTTTTGGTTTAATATGGTATCAATAGCTATAGCAGTCTTTCCAGTTTGTCTGTCTCCTATTATAAGTTCTCGTTGACCACGACCTATAGGAACCAGGCTATCTACTGCTTTCAATCCTGTTTGCATGGGTTCGTGCACAGATTTACGTGCAATAATCCCAGGGGCTTTAACTTCTACACGTCTTCGTTCTGCAGCGCTTAAAGCACCTTTTCCATCAATAGGTACTCCTAACGCATCAACCACACGACCTAGCAAGGCCTTTCCTACAGGAACATCCACAATAGATCCAGTGCGTTTGACAATATCTCCTTCTTTGATGGCGGTATCACTACCAAATATAACAATTCCTACATTCTCATTTTCTAAATTTAAAGCCATTCCTTTCACACCGCTAGCAAATTCAACCATTTCCCCAGCTTGAATCTTGTTTAATCCATAAACACGTGCAATTCCATCTCCAACTGAGACCACTCGACCGATCTCATCTACTTGCAATTTAGTGTAGTAATTGGTAATTTTTTGTTCTAATAATGTAGATAGTTCCGCTCCAGCCAATTTATTTCCAGTCAATTTGTTCGTAAAGTAATCAAACCTTCTACCAATAAATTAAATAATTCCACAATCTGAACCTTCAAATTGTGCCCAATTTATCATTGAAGATGATAAATTGGGACGGGGAGGGGGGAGGGGATTTGACCAAGTTTCTTAGAGCCAATAAAGCAAAGAGGGAAGAAAAGATACGAAAAATAAATAATTTTTTAGGGCGTAGCCAAAATATTTGGGGGGATCGGCACATTTTCTTTATTTTATTTTCCTTACTTTTTCCCTCTTCGTCAAGCCAATAAAGTAGCAAAAGCCTTATTCTCACTCCCATCACCCGAGCGCAGCGTCTTCGCGCAGCGTCTTCACAAAAGGTCAACACTCCTGCTGTTTCGGCTTGAAAAGACTGAGTTTGGTTTGAACAAGCAAAGCAAATTATTTGGCATGCCGTAAAACTGAGCTAAGCATGCAATTACTATACTACGAAATTGCATATTTTCAAGATGGCTGTAAGCAATTTTTGCTTACTTTTTATTTGATTTGTCACTACGCGACATTTGTTCCCAAGGACTAGCAAAATCAAAATAGCGAAATTCTTGAGTCATCTCTATAGGTTCAGAAACCACACGTTTCTCTGAATCATCATAACGTACTTCCACATATCCACTTAAAGGAAAGTCTTTTCGTAATGGATGACCCTCAAAACCGTAATCTGTTAATATACGGCGTAAATCGGGGTGGTTGGAAAAATAAACACCAAACATATCCCACACTTCTCGCTCCCACCAGCTGGCTGATGGAAATATACTGACTATCGAACAAATTGGAGTTATTTCGTCTACACTGCTTTGTACACGAATACGTGAGTTATACTGAATACATAGAGTCGAAAATTCCATCGCAAAGCCGTAGTTTTCCTGTGCACTCTTACGATATAATAAAGTGCTCTCCGAACCGTGCAAGATGGTTACCCATCATACGGCTCTCCAACTCAAGTTTACCTAAGGTTGTTTGCAATCATATGCCTTTAATTGTGTGCTTTTCTATGACAGTTCTGAGGGGGGGGGGGGTAGGCAAAAAAAGAATAATATATTTTTTTTCCCACCATACATGGAGCACCCGCGGCCTTACATTATAGCCAAAACTAGCACAATGGCTGAGCTGCTGCGCTCTTGTATTACTTTTCGTGGTCATTTTTGCGGGAAAATAAGCTATGCAATTCAAGCGGGCTTTGCCCTCTGCGATTGCCAATTTTCGGCCAGCAGTTCGGTGTCGGGTAGTAGTTGCAGTGCTTAGTTTGAATTTGTCCGCACATGTTTTGGCCAATAAAGTACGTAGTATGTAGCTTAAGCACGTTATACATTAGCGTTTAAGGTTTACCAGATAATAATAGTTGGCAAGGTCATGGCATGGGGAATGAAGACTATGTGCGCTACCGAGTAGCTTTAAGGATACTGAAAGTAAGCAAATGGAGGTTTCAAGTTACCTAATTTATCATCAAATCCTTTCTCTGCCAGACAGTTTATAACTTTTTGCATATTGACGAGTAAGCTAAGCCCACCAGATCAATGGATTTTCTATATTATTAAATTGCTGCCATATTGTCGGCAAAAATTGTAGGTCTATTTTGAATTGCGACTAGTAAGATATTCAATAAAATTGATCTTCTTCCTTTTGGCTCGGGTTATTAGGTAGGGTTTTACTTAGGTTAAGCCTAGACTTAAGCCGCACTTTAATAAATCGTGTAAGCAAGTTACGTATTATTTCTGCCAGAGCTCGTAGACCAATTGCTTTAATAGAAAAATCATCTGTAAAACGCACGTAGTTTATTCGCCGAAAATTGATGTCTTACGGGTGGCCCAGACCAAGGTTTCGTACTGTTTCAACTTTGGCTCTATGTGTCACGGTGCGGTCAAGGGAAGCTGAATAAAAAAAAATCAATTTTTTGCTGCGCCCTTCTAGCTTTTTTCGCCTTGAAATGGAATTTGAAGTTGTCCTTTAGTGTTTCTAGTATTTTGATCAAGGTGCTGCATATAGTTTCCTCATAACCACCGTTCTTCAAACCTAGATGAGGTGAAAGCTTTTTATAGGCAGTAATTCACAGATTGATGTCTTTTATGAGCAAAAAAAGGCCTTTTGCCTAAAACTGCTCTCTCTGACAATGTTTCCAAAGGGCACAAAGGCAATCGAAATATGTCAAGGGGGGAAAAAAAAATATATATATTTCTTTTTTTTAGCCGCTTCATTTCATCTGAGCTTCATTTCGATTTCTTTGTGTTGCTTGAATATACAACGTATCCCCTCCCTACCTATTAATAGAGGGTATGTTGATCTAGGCTCCTTTCCTTCTGCCAATGTTAGCGCCTTTCTGGGTCTCTTTCAAATAAGCAAGTACTACAAGCCCTCTGCCCCATTCAAAGATCCAAACGTCCAAATGGTTCACCGGTTCCACTGAATGCTCGTAATTAGATGCTCTTGGGCATCTTTGCGCAGTGCGCTTTAGGTGCTTTAGATACCTTGGGCTTTGATCAAGCGCTGTGCCTTCGCCCTTTGCTTTGATTTTCGTGAGCATAGCGAAAATCGAAATACTTTTTTTTTAGGGATCCTGGTTTCTTTGTTGTCTTGGTACGATTGTTACTAAGCTTCGTCGTACAAAGAAGACGCTGTGATACTCCATTGGAGTCTTGCCAAACGCGCTCGGGCTAATATCCCACCTACACCTCACGTTCACAAATAAAAAAAAAATAAATAAATAAATTTTTTTCTCCGTTCAACTGCGTCTCGAAGACACGGTTGGGTATCGCCCATGGGTTGGCTATTCCCTGTGACTCCCTTTCACGACAGGCTATGTTCTCCATTGGAAGTTCGTTCCGTTGGGTGTCTCTAGCAGTATATCTATTAGATAAGTCGTGCCCGTCTCGTTGCAGACTTCTACAACGTCTCATTTGTTTGGCACAAATGAGCACTTTATTCGGTGACTTCGCGGTCGCCCTCAGTAAATTATAAACTACTTCAAATCTTCGTTTTCGGGAGGGATGATCAACTCCGCAAATATCGATCAAAACTTGAAAACGTGTATTAGTATGATATTTTAGAAACCATAATAATTGAAATAGGTAGTCAGGATTGGTATATAATATATTTTCATGTTTTGATTTTTGAAATTGATGTATCCATTTTGGTAAAGTAGCTATCAGAGATTTGAAAAACGATTGGTTATCCACAAATCGTCTCTTTTTTTCTATAAAGTGGGCGCATTAAAATACGAGTCAAAGGGCGAAGCAAAGTTTAGTATTATGAGGGATAAGTTGTCTAAAAAGGGGGGAGAGGGGAGAGCTTTACTAATCTCGAACACTCACTTTATTGAATCCTTCATGGGCGGAATTTACCCGTCATAACAAGGCCACAGGTTATGCTTTTCAAGCCTTAACCTACAATTTATACTGCAGCCATTTAGAGAGCCATGTCTTCAATGACTTCATTAGCCAAAAAATAACTCGAAATAAAAAGTATGGGGCCCGAAGTCAGAATTTATGTATAGCTTACATCAAAAGGCCGAAGGTCCTTGTACGGGCTTTCGTCTTTCTTAAATAGAGGAGACCCTTCTTTATTCTATGGAAATTCTTCTATGAATAAAGGCTGGATGTATAAATGAGGGCTGCAAAGATTCGAGATAAGGACCCCCACAGTAATAAATATGCTGTGTGGCCATTTAGTCTTCAGTGCAAATGTCAAAATGTTACAGAGTGCTCTGCTACAAATTGGACCGATTTGAGCTTGTCAACCTAGTAAACTTAAGAAAAGCAGAAAACGTAAAGCATCCAAATCTATATTTTTTTATGGATGCTTTTCCATATAGCCGCAGTAGACTATTTACTTGCCCATGATAGAGCATCTAAAATATACCATAAAAGGAAAAGATCGAAATACATAACCAGCCAAATCCTAAATCGAAGTATAAAAGATATTTTTTGGTAGGAACGAATATACTAATTTATTTATTTTATTTACACGTGGTATTTTATTTACACATAGTATATTGTATTTTAAGATTATGGTATTAAACTTTTTCATAGCATATCTTATGAACCATCGGTTAACTAAAATGAAAATACGATAAAATATACGAAAAACTGAAATGTTACCATAGACTGAAAGAACAATTGCGAGATCCGTGGAATTAGAATAGATTAAAGTCATCGTGTCCTCGAGTAAAGCTCTGACCGACTTGTGTGAAAGTGAGGCCGGAGGCTGCAGGTCCCTTGTAAAAAGATAAAGGTGCTACTGCTGCCTTCGGCCTGGCTTTGTAAGGATACTTGGCCGAAAGAAGTTTTGCTACGCAATGGTACACGGCACGGCACATTTAGTGCCGAAGGCACGATGTTGGGCAATGGAAAAAAGACTGGTCGCCTGAACATCGCCGTCCTTATTAAGCTTCGAAACGCTCCTACGACTTGATTTTGCTATAATTAAGGCTGTCATTACTGTAAAAGTTCCTCCGGCCTTGGTGACTAGGCCAGAAAAACAAAAATGACTCTTTTGATAGCCGCCGTTAAACACCATATGTAATGATAGTCTTTCCAGATATACAGACTTGATGAAGTCAATTACATTTTGCAATGGTAGATCAGCAATTTGCTGAACAACAAACGGTAACACCATTTGGATTGGAAAAACCATTGATAACGCGCTTGCTACAAGCACAAGCAGAACTGAAAAAACTTAATAGCCCAAGCCTACGGTTTGGCCTAGTGTAAGCAATCTTACAACAAAGTGTGTAATTGATATGTTCTAGTATAAGACCGGCTCTCATGCCTACAGCCAGATTTGATTACAAATCAGCCAAATTGAATATTTGAAAGAGAGTCGAAGAAAGCAAATCAATAATAGTAGCCGGCAGCGCACCTCGGTCGTAATATCCGATTTTGTGTGAATTTATTGAGCTAGGCCTACAGCTCTGATAAATTGAGTACAGAGATACTGCGGCAAAACCTTCGGCCTTCTATCTTAGCCTGTTTGTTGGATATCTTCTGTAAACTATGGGCAAAGAAACTTTAACGAAGTCTTTCTTACAGGTCCGGAATTTTGGACAGAAACTTCATTAGATCTACAATTATCGACCAACGATAAACTCTTCACAAAAATAGCCGCTGCCTTCGGCCTCCGGCCTGACAAGGCCGAAGGCTACGCCCTCTATAATTTCTTTCCAGTCTTTAGGAGTGCAATAAAGGTCTGGGAAGAAAGCAATACGAACACACCACCAATACAATTAATGAGGCCGAAGGCAGATAGGAAGCAAATACAGGAATTTGGTAATAATACGGTTAATAAATGGATAGCTCTTCATTTTACAACATCAAGTAAATTCTTAAAAATGTGGGAAAGCTTGCGAGGACTTAAGTCCTCGCAAACATTAGAATTTTGGATTAATCTAGCTTCTAATTTGCCAAGAATGGGCGTAATAGCAAAATAAAAGAAAAAACCAACTGAAGCAATTTGTCCAATAGTAACATATGGTGCCTCCACAGGTTGACATCCAATCCAGCCTAAAAGTAAGCAATCTGCCAAAAGCAACCAAAACAATTTTTGGTGAATTGGTCGAAAACTTGAACTACGTACGTATGATGTGTTAATAAATGGTAAAGCAAATAATGACACAAAAACTAGTCCTATGGCAGCTACACCCCCTGATTTATTAGATATACTTCGAAGAATTGCATAAACTGGTAAAAAATACCATTCTGGCACTATATGAGCTGGAGTTGACATGGGATTTGCGGGTATGTAGTTGTCAGGATGCCCTAAAACATTGGGTGCATAAAAAACGAAAATAGAAAAAAAAATGGCAAAAGTTACCCAACCTACTAAATCTTTTACGTAGAAATAGGGATAAAAAACTATTTTATCCACAGAAGAATTGATACCCAATGGATTATTAGAACCATATTGATGCAATGCAGCAAGATGAAGAATAGCAGCGCCAGCTATTATAAAAGGGAGTAAGTAATGAGGGCTAAAAAAACGATTTAAGGTGGCATTGTCTACAGAGAAACCACCCCAAAGCCAAGTTACTATAGTGTCTCCTACTACAGGTATTGCACTAGCTAAGCTTGTAATGACTGTAGCTCCCCAAAAACTCATTTGCCTTAATTTCCCCTATGTCTTTTCTACGTTTTAACTAAAGACTCGTTTTATACTTCATAGATAAATGATGTAAGGCTCGGTTTTTTTCATTTTACCATTTTACTCATTGGAATATAGAGCAGCTATTTAGAGTCTTTTTCCCTGAAATTAGCCCTGATATCAAATTATTTCTGCAGTACAAAAAAAATTTTTTTTTTACACTTCAAGTCGGATAAAACTATTTGTATAAATAAAAAACCTCAAGCCCACGCGCCCTCCATTATAAGCCAATAGGCTAATGCTCTAAGAGTAAAATAGTCAACAATGTTCTTAGGAACTATCTTGACTTCCCTAGGATAAAAATTTAGTAAAGCCAATTCAAACTAGCTGAGGTTTTGGTCTGAAATTTTAAATATTGGTGGGCCCCCAGCTTCACCATTATTTGTCAAATGAAATGTAGATACTCTCCTTAGGAGATATATATCCCCAGAACAAGAGCTGAAAGTTAACTCAAACAAGGCCGAAGGCCTTGTTTGGTAGACTGCTTTTATTTTCTTTGAGTGTTCACCCCCTTGTTCAACGAAAGCATCACCCACTCAATAAAAACCCTATGAAACCTAGATCTGTTATGGTAGGAGGTTAGAAAGCTTAAGTGAGGCTTATAGAAAACCTAATTTATGGCTTGAATAGACTGTAAGACTTTAATTCAATAATGGCCGGCCTCTATTCATTAGAGTAAAATAGACATGATTTTTCGGAGAAAAGTAGGACTATATATTTACCTAGCCGAAGATCAATAACAGACCAGGCACCCCACGTGTAGTCTCTGAGGAACTCTCTATGCTATTTTTCCCGAGGCCGAGCCTATTTTAGTGTAGCGAGAGCTTTCCTGCGGATTGTCTATGATGACATGCTAAGGATTTTTACTTAAAATTTACACCCACGCAAGACAGCAACGCTAACGCTAGAGAGATGGCCGAAAGTCGTCTACTTTATGTCCTCAATGGGAGAGAAGTACCTTAGTAATAAAGAGTTTCCCGCATTTAGTGGGGTTTTTCTCCCTCCATTAGTAGAAAGAGGGGCCAAATTGACCCCACGGTAATACGTATCCTATAAAAGCTGTTACAATCATTAATAATAAAATGACAACTCCAAGACACCAAACTAATTCCCTGGGACTCGCATAACTTCCATAATACAAACCACGAAAAATATGAAGATAAACCACAATAAAAAACATACTTGCCCCATTAGCATGCATATAACGAAGTAACCAACCTCCTTTCACATCTCTCATGATGTGTTCTACGCTTAAAAAAGCTAAATCCACATGAGGTGTATAATGCATAGCTAAAAAAACGCCTGTAATTATCTGAATGACCAAACAAAGACCAGCCAACGAACCAAAACTCCACCAATAACTTAAATTGCTCGGGGTTGGATAATCTATCAAATGATTGTTAAGTGTAGAAAATATGGGTTGTTTAAGAATCGATAATCGTCTCACCATACGAATGTTTTGTGCTTTCTTTTCTTTGCAGATCATGGAAACTTTGTGTTTTTGTGATCGGTGCAATCTATCATGGGCAGGATTTACCCATCATTACGAGGCCTTAGGTGAAAAAAAAAATATATATATTTTTTTTTATTCGTTCTATAACGCTCAAAGCCTGCATTTACGAAGTTAATAAAACGAATAAAAAAAATTTTTTATATTTTTTCAATCAATTTATTTGGTCTTCAAGCTGCTATTTTACTTTTCTAAGATTTATTTTTCTATAGGATTTTTTCAAAATTCCCCCCCTCCCCCAAAAATATATAGATTTTTTTTTACTTCCTCCAATATTTCTCGGCGCAGCAAAAAATGCGCAAAAAAATAAAAAAAAAGGGGGGCTTCGCCCTCTGCCTTCATGGGCAGAGAGCTGGCGCCCTTGTTATATTTCCTGAGATCTTTATTTGGCATAAGAAGCCGAACAAAAATCTTTTTTGGTTGCACTGTAGTGAAATTGCTCAATAAATTAAGGGAGCCAGTCAAAGGCTACTAGAACACCAGATACAGAGACTACCCGAGCTAATGATAAAGGCAAAAAGACTTTCCAGCCAAGTCTCATTAATTGGTCATAACGATATCGTGGAAATGCTGCACGGACCCATATATATACAAACAGAAAAAAAAGAACCTTAATACTAAACCAGATAGAACCCGGAATTGCCTGGAAAATAGGAATATCTAAGATGGGCAGCCAACCTCCTAAAAAAAGCAATGTACATAGACTGGAAGAGTAAGGGCGCAGCTTCGTAGCCCGCTCGGGCCTGAAAATAGGTATCTACTCCCTTCCCAAAGAACCGTACATGACAGTCGCCCGTCATACGGCTCCGTTCTAAGAATCTTAAGTCTCATTTCCTCTAACCAACGCCACGCCTAGGTCTTCGAACCCCTAAGGCCTCGCATGGATGTCTCGGTGCTGATGATCAGTACAGAGTGGGAAAAAATATATATTTATTTTCGGCCTCCTCTCGAAATAACTGTGGTGTTAACGAAAAAATATAAGTGTCGGGCCAACTTGCGTACATAGTGCATTTGCACTAGGGCCTCCTTTCTAACTGCGCAACAGTTCAAACCGATCACACTTCATTATCATATGTACACTTGATTTTTTGTATGCCTCCTCGTCTATATTTGCTTTTGTCAGGAACTCCAGTCTAAGCGTCCTAAGCTCTATGCTGGTAGGAAAACTGACAAGGGTCCCACCTTCTCCATTGACTATATGTAAATCCTTGGAGTGCTTGGGGATTATTTTCTGTGTCGAGGATTTATGTTTGTTGGCAAGGGTAAATATAGCAGACCAGCAAATATGGTAGTCGACAATAGTTCAAATTTGATAAAGATTGTCACAATATCTATAGTAGGACAGAAAACCTCTTACGACGCTCGCAAACCAATTGATAATGTCTTTGTTGCTAATGTTCGTCAAGCGGGCCACATAGGTTAAATGGGCCACCTTCTTCTGGCTAATTATACCTTGGTCTTGAGCCTTTAGAGTACCTCCTTTGTAGACGCCAGGATAGGGGCGCGGCTTTGAAAAAAATAGAGATTTTTTTTCTGCCGGTTTTAAAGTTGCTTGCTTTGGACCTGATTTGCTCATAGGACGTCAGTAGCAGTCTATTGTCTGCAATAGTTCTGAGTACGTGAGTGTGCCTCGCGCTCTGTCGTCCCAGTGACTTAGGCTCGCTATGCTTGCCTTTTAAACTGATGTTTACCACCGCCGGTGAGTTTTTTTTCTTAGAACTAAAATGATTATCCCTGTTTGATAGGTTTACATTTATCCCTGAATATCGAGTACCGTTTTCTTTCCTGCCATCCTTGTAGCTGTCATCTGTAATCCGCGCAGGTGTGCCCGCACCCCCTGGATAAGACGAGAAGTTATTTCTCAGAGCAACCCTCCCTGGTTCCAAACCTAGGAGCGCACTTTCCCGTATGAGCATTCAGTATACGTATAGGTTTGGGGAAGAGTTACGAGGTATCTACTTAGGATATCTCCCTAATCTTAGATAGGTCGTCCGATGGGTTTGCAGTTTATTGCTGTGCTTACACACCAGGCTACCCTTTTCCGAAAGCTTCACGGGGACTACTCAATTTAGATCCGCCCGGAAGGGTTTACTACACAAGGCCCTTAAGAGGACACCGGCTCCTGCAGAAGGCTAAAGCCTAACGAATGTCAGATGCAAAGCTCCGCACCTCATTAAGATCATATTAGCATATTCCCCCGAAAAAGAAAGAGCAAAACCCATTGAAGAATATTCTACATTATAGCCCGCGACTAATTCAGCTTCTGCTTCTGGTAAATCAAAGGGAGCTCGATTAGTTTCTGCTAGACAAGAGATGAAAAACATAATAAATACAGGAAACAAAGGAATGCCAAACCATATTTGCTTTTGCGCTATTACAATCTCACTGAAATTACAAGAACCTACACAGATTAGTACGGTAATAATAATAAGACCAATAGAAACTTCATAAGAAACCATTTGAGCTGCAGATCGTAATGCTCCTAAAAAAGCATATTTAGAATTACTAGACCAACCCGCCGTAATGATCCCATAAACACCTAGGGAAGATATAGCAAATAAATAAAGTATACCTACATTTAAATCCGACAATACCATACCATAATCAAAAGTAGGGGTCGATAATTGATTTCTTCGCCCTCCGAACCATACGTGACAGTTTCCCGTCATATAGCTCTCCGCCACTGATTTATTGAAGTGCGTCAAAAAAAAATATATATATTTTTTTTTTGACGCACTTCACCAAGTTTTTATTAAATGAGGTCATAGCAGCATTTGAGTGTCTGCTATGATCAACCAGTCCCCTTGGAAAAGTTCAAGCATAACCGGCTTTGCCACATTTGTAATGAGGAAAGGGCCACACTCTCTACCATCAAATCATGACTGCCGCCCTTCAGTACTTAGCTTAGTTGGTCTCCCTTCTCACTTACTACAGCGACTCCGTTGACCCTCTCCCTAAAGAGTGGGCCGATCCCGTGATTGCGTCTTCGACTCTTCTTTTCACCCGTGCGTTGAGGTAAGATGTCCGCATAGTCTTATTTTCTCTTATTGAAAATGCTCCCGAAAAAAGAAATATATCTTTTTTTCCGTCTTCGGCCTCTGTTATACCTACCAAAAGAACCGATTACGAGACCAAGTCGTTACCCGCTGGCTTGGTAAATGCTGTCGTTCAGCGGCTACGTAATTCGGATTTGTTAGCCTTATCAACCCCAACAATATCTTCCGAGCCGTCCTTAGAGATATGGGTCTCCTGTGACTTGGTTTCCCAGATGCTTTTCTACGCGCATTGCGGCAACGCTACCTCTGGGTGATTTACTCCATTGACGCAGACTGGAGATCAGACACCGGGACATGCCCCATAGCGACGAAAGCACCTTACACGGCGCACGGTATAACAGCCCAAGCAATCAAACTTAACATAAATGTAATTACTGGAGCCATTATAAAAATAAATAAATTAGCACTACTTGGTAAAATGGGTTCTTTTATCATTAATTTAAAACCATCTGCTAAAGGTTGTAACAATCCAAACAATCCCACTACATTAGGACCCTTTCTACGTTGCATGGAAGCCATTACTTTACGTTCAGCTAAAACTAAAAAGGCTACTCCTAGTAAAAGGGGTATTATTATTCCAAGTATTCTTGCTAAAATACCAATGATATACAGTCTCATTTTGTTGGCTTTTTTTTTATCTTGTTCCATGTTAAAAGCTACGAAAAAAAAAGAAATATATATTTCTTTCTGCTAGCTTTAGAAAAACATGGGTTGTGGACCACAGACTAACAAGGTGAGGCTACCTTACGGGTGATTAGAAGGTAAACCCTTGGAGGTAGCCTAAATAAGTAATGGCCTTCCTCAAAGAAAGTTGTAAAATGTTATAATAATTTTGAACGTGACACGTTATTGGCTATAGTCAGAAAACAGACACCCACCTGCAGCAAAAAAAAAAATATATATATATTTTTTTGGCCGCAGGTTTACGGCGAAAAAAGACTTCTTGCCTTAAAAAAGACTTCTTGCCTTTGAGCTAAGCATCGACAAAACGCTTGCGCAAGAAGAATGCATTGCTTTTTTTTTCGATTAGTGCAATCAGAAAACGGGCTAATAAGCCTTTAAAAAGTTTAATTTAAATCGGGACTGATTTGAGCTTGTAAAACAAATCAGGCCGCGGGGCGCAGCATCTTTTTCTACTAATTTATGAAACAAAAAAAAATATATATATTTGCTGCGTCCTTCGTCTGCAAAGCCAACGAAAGGCTATGCACCTTTTCGAGATCCATACATATAAGCATTTTCCTTTATAAAGTAGTTTTATCGTTTAGTACATGTAGCCCACCCACTCTAATATGTATGTACGCTTTACATAATGGCGCTTTTTACGAACAATCTAAACCAAAAGAAATAAAAAAAGGGGGGTGCGCGGGTGAGCCGCGCACCCTCGCATAATAGACGAAGAAGGCCGCAGGTCTATATTTTTTACTCGCTTTCCACAAATACTCGCTTTCCACAAAAATGAAATATTACTGCTATACCATCAGCATGAGGCCGCCTTTCTAGAACACGACGTAGACACCAGCCTGAGCGGGCCGGCATAAGGCAAGCACGCGCGTGCTGCGCGGCGTTGGTTAACTTTCTTGCTCTTCTTATACAATTTTCACGGTTGCTCTTAAGCAGCTACGGTTTTACTCATTTTATTGCTGTTGGAAGGAAAGCAGACTGCATATTTTAAGGAACAGGCGGGGCGTAGCAAACATATTTTTTTTTCAGCGATAAGATTTTCTTTCCGCCTTGTATGTTTTTTGGATCGACGCCATAATGTCCTGTGCCATAGGTCGACTTTTTTTTAGAGTAATTAGGCTATAACCTTTGAGTCTACCAGAATATTTGCCTTGTGACATGACTGAGTATACTTGTGATATGCATAACAATTTGATTTTGTCTGGCCTGCTTCCAATGCTGCGTAGGCAACGATCATGATTACTATAAGTATAACTGCTTTGATCAAAGTAGCTTTACCAAGATTACCTATGCAACCAACTACATGATCATATCCTACTTTATCATAAATAAAATTTCTTACTTTTTCATTTTAAGAAATTAACCAAAATAAAAGGAATATTGCTATAACATCAAAAATTCTACAAAATGATATTAACCATAATACCTTCCAAAAAGTACTAGGATCCATATTAAAATCTATAAAACTAATCACAAATACCACTATAATTGCATAAAGGCATAATTACATCAAAGCAACGGTGCCGTTCTCCAAAAAGAACCAGACTAAATTGAGTTCTATCTTTAGATAAAGTATGATTAGGTTGGTAAAAAAATGTTTTAGATTTTTTTCTCCTTTTTCTAATTACCTCCCCACCAATAAATAGATACAAATAAAAATAACCAAACCACATCAACAAAATGCCGATACCAAGCAGCTGCTTCAAAGCCAAAGTGATGCGTTTGAGTAAAATGTCCTAGATATTGACGAATAGCACATATTATTAGGAATATGGTACCTATAATGACATGAAAACCATGAAATCCCGTGGCTAGAAAAAAAGTAGAACCATAAATACCATCAGAAATCGTGAAAGGTGCTTCTACATATTCCATTCCTTGAAACCCTGTGAAGACTAGGGCCAGCAAAATGTTAGAGTCAAAAGTTATTTCATAGAGCCGTACGACTTGGTTGCCGTTTACTCATATGATATAGTAAAGTGCTCTCTAAACCGTGCAAGATAGTTACCTATCACACAGCTCACCAACCTGATCTTTTACCATGTCTCCATAGGGCACATAGTCGTTTGTTTTATTTTAAAGTTTTGGGATTAATTTTATCTGGACATAAAGTCAGATTTCCTGTGTCAATCAGGTAGAGTCCATAAATTAAAATCATTTATGTACATTGGTTTAGACTCCTTCCCGTTTTGCCCTTAAACAAATAAGATCGAGTCAAGTGCTTTACTGTTGCCAGCTCTCTCTTAAGTGGGCAGATACTATGAGTCCTCCGTCCTAGATATCCAGATCGTGGCTATCTAGTTCACCGGTACTACCGAGGTACTCTTATATTTACGTGAAAACACATAATATTTCCAACTAATAGTGCTAGTTCGAACGAAAAAGCAGCCGTGCTTCCAGTGTTTTTGTTTTATATTAGGGTTAAGACCTCCTCTTGCTCTGCCGCAGGCAGGCTACCATTCTGCTGCGGAGGAGGTAGCGCTATGATATTATTAATTAATCAATAACCTGACCGAACACGCTCAAATTAGTATCTTACCCACACCTCACATTCATGAATGACCCATTCGGCTATCTTTTAAAGACACGGTCGGAAAAGTTCTCTAAAGTTAGTCAACCCTGTCCTTTCCTTTTGCAACATGCTATTGTTCCAGTTCGTTTAAATGGTAAGTTGCATCCGTCTCATTGCGAGCATCAGCAATGGTATGATTACAAGAGGTAATCAGAAAGTTTCCTCGGTAATCTGACGGTCGCCTGGTAGCTACTAAAGCGTAAACAGCTTGCTTTTTGGATCCAGCTAATATAGCATGATGAGCCCAAGTTACGGCAGCTCCAGATGAAAGTAAAATAAGGGTATTTAGAAAAGGAATTCCCCAAGGATTTAACACATCAATTCCTTTGGGAGGCCAAATAGCTCCAATCTCTACCGTAGGTGCCAAAGAGGAATGGAAAAAAGCCCAAAAGAAAGCTAAAAAGGACATGACTTCAGACACAATAAACAAAATCATACCATAGCGAAGTCCTAATTGGACCACAAATGTATGATGTCCTTCGTAAGTAGATTCACGTATAACGTCGCGCCACCATACAAACATAGTATATAAGATCATTCCCAAGCCTAAACTAAGGAGTGTTCCACCTTCCGCAAAAGAGTGCATATACATAACACCACCAATGGTGCTTGCCAGAGCTCCTAATGAACCCAAAAGAGGCCATGGACTTGGATCTACTAAATGATAAGGATGCTTTTGAGAGACACTCATAATTGGTTCTGTGTTTGCTTTTTAGTCTAATTTATTAGATACCCAAGAAACATAATCATCCAAAGAAACGGCTTCTACGACGATAGATAGAGGTCAAATATCCAAAGGGTAACCCTCCTTCCTCTGCCCTCCAAACAGTATGGGAGCCTTTCAGCTCGTACTGCTCACCCTCCTAGATCTTAACCTTGAACCTTACGGTAACCTTCTCCATAATAGTTACAGCTTTCAGTATATCCATGTCCGCCGCGGTTTACAGGTTATCGTTGGCGGTATTGTAATGTTGTTCACACAAAGATATTTGCTTACGCGGTTTCATGCCCACTGGTCATAGTAGGTGACATCTTCCAAGCAAATCTTAGCTCTTATGTCTCTCATCTACCTTTCTTAGATGATGCATCCCTGCTTAATCAGATCTACAGGTAGCACACAATCAAAATAACCCCAAGCAAGTCGACTTAGCGCCCTAGCTCAAGTCTACGATCTTCCGCGAGAACGCTAGTCGCTCAGACTTAAACACCTTTATAGCCGCCTCCAGCCTTCAGCAGGCCCACGTGCAGTTCGAGCTTATTAAGTATAGATCTTTGGCGGGCTTCCTCTGTGGGGCCGAAATCCACGCGAGCAGTTAGAGGAGATAGGCTCAAAGATGGCCTCCAAGATTAGCCGAAGGGCTTTTTTTATAATGCTGCCGCCCCCGTTCCGATCTTGCTTGGCTCGAATATTTCCACTTTACAAGCTAGTATAAAGGATAACTCACTTTTGCTTGGCTTATTGCCTAAATGGGCGGCCTTTGTGGGGTTTTTTTTACTTAGAGTATCCTTTACGGATTTCGATGTCATATTTTCTGGCTCTCTTCAAATAGCCTCGTAACAGACAGCTAGAAACAAAGGATCGCTCAATATTATGGTTAATCTGTAGTATTTGTCGCCTTTGCTTTTGCAGGTCCTTACTCATGCCGCTGTCGAAAGACGAACACAACCTGTCCAGTCTAGCTCGCGCATAAAGTGGCATACAGAATCGTTGAGAGCTCCTGCTGCCTCAGTAAAGGAAAAGTACGATCTTGGACTGGCCCCCTTTGCATGACTCAAATAAGTCCGTAATACTATGAGGCCTCTAAACTCCCTCAGGACACCGTCATGAGGGTAGTTAGCCCCGACTTCCATAGGTCCGAATTTGTTTTTACCTCTTAGTGAGAATTTAGGTCCTTGCGCAGACGTCTAATCTCTCAGACTTGCTCTGTATGGAGTGCCCTGTGGTTTTTCGAGTGCCGCAGAAGCTAATGCCATCAACTGCAGGTTTGACGCTATTGGCCTACTAACCACTCGCTCGCCACTATATCCTGCTTAGGACGTTCGGTCTAGCTTTAGACGGGCTCTGCGTTTCAAGCTCGTTATCCTAACCATATCCTCTGCTTTACTAGGGAGCCCTAATGAGGGCAGGCCCATTGATCCCCAGCTTTTCCCTACTGCTCTAGCCATGATATTGCTGCGATAGCTCTTTGGGTAGCTCGCACCCAGGTTTGCCCTGTTCGAAAAGGTACGACTGAGCCAGAGTAAACTCAGTAGTCGGCCTATGTATTCGGGCGCACGCATAAACGCATGATTAGTTCCACAAATTTCACTGCACTGACCATAGTAAACTCCTTCTCGTTTAATAAAAATAGAAGTCTGATTTAAACGACCAGGTACAGCATCACATTTTACACCTAAGGAAGGTACAGCCCAACTATGAAGTACATCAGCAGATGTTATAATCATACGTAGATGAGTTCTTGCTGGTATAACTACTCGATTGTCCACTTCTAATAAACGTAATTGACCTAATTCTAAGTCATCCTCTGGAATCATATAACTATCAAAAGTTAGTGACTGTTCATCGGAACTATTATAGTCTGAATATTCATAAGGTTGGGTCGACGGTCAGTCTTTGTTTTGTCTATCCGCCTCCCACCAAACCGTACTTGCAAGTTTCCTCGCAAACGGCTCTCCACGCCCATTAACACTCAAAGAGTATAATATTTGGTCTCAAGTCTTTCAAAACAAAACCGGCATATACTCCCCATGGTGGATCTTCAGATGGCGTTTTCTATAGACAGAAGTCTGCTTCCTGTTTTATTGAGCCATGATCTTAGTAAAACCTTTCAAGGTAAAACCTTCGGCCTTCTTGATATGTCTTACATAGTGTGCTTCCATATTTTCAGTGGTTTCACAAACAAGACACAGATCATCTAAAAAGGGAAAAGAGAAAAAATATGGGATCTCACTGCATAGTTAACTACGGAGAACGGATCTGATCTAGTTGTCTTTTGTTAAGTGCAAAGTTCAAAAAAAAGAAGGTGCTAGTCAAAATTGTAGGAACGGCTAGGTAAAGTAATGGTTTATTCCTTCCATATAGAAATGCCCATACCTCTGGGCCCAGTTTTCTAGAGAGAGCTTTAGTAGGAATTTTCCATTTTCTGGGTGAAGACGGCCGGAAATCTTAGAATCCATAGGATTCTACGCATTATTTTCTGTTGTCCACAAAAGAGTAGTAATTTATGAGACCTTGAATTATCGCGTTATAGCGCCAAATTCTTTCCTTTGATTTCAGATGAATCTATTTGCTTATTTTGTAGTAACAGGCTTTTTGCGTACCTTTCGTTCTTAGCATCTATTAAAACTTTAAAAAACTTACCTTTTTCCGTAGCTGGGTGGGTGATCTTAGTTTTCTCTTTGCTTCATTTCAGTTTCCATTTCTTTGTTGGATACTCCTTTACTTTATCTTTGATCTCAACAACCAAGCTTTTCAGCCCGACCACTCCCATTACCTAATCATCTGCATATCGTACATGGTAGATTTTGATGCCTACACAAAAGAGAGTAAAGGCCACAGGTCGCTTTCGCTCTTCTAGCTAGAGGATTTACTTTTTTTATTTTAAATTAGTAGTTCTTCGAACCTTAGCCCTTTTTTTATTTAAGTCGGCAATTTGATATAGTATCTGGGAGTATTCGGTCGGGGGTTTATTTTGAGATCTTGCTAAGCATACGAAGACTGGCCGCCAAGTTCTTAATTTATACGTCGAATTTATGTAGGTAGATTTTGGATAGCAGAGGTGACAAAATTCTGCCTTGCAGGACACCCGTTAGGTTGTGGAGTTCTTGTTTTCTGTTGTTCACGAATTTAACACAAACTAGTTCCCAGTACAAGTCTAATATCTGTTGGTCTTTCACTTCCCCTATAAAAAGTGATGCCAAATTAGTATAGTCTATATTGTCGGAGTAACCCTCAATATTGCCCTCAATCAGCCAGGTAATACTGGTCTATTTGCAGATAGTTTTTAGTGCCAAATGTGCAGATCTTCCTAGTTTGAACTCATAGCTTTCATCAACCATTTTCGGTTCGAACACAGGCTCAAGGAACATTTTGATCCTTTCTTGTATTATCTTGCCAATGGGGAAAGGTGTTTTAAAAAAACGCATCTTCCCCTTAGCTTTTGGAATGAATTTTCTTCAGGTCGGTTGGAACTGAAAGGATCTGTCCTTCAATAAGACAGATCACGCCCCTAACTGTCGAGAGTGAAATTGTCGACTCCCAAAGTCATGTTCCCATATTTGGATTTTATTTTGTGATATGCAGTTTTGTAGATCTTTAGGTCAAATAAACAACTATAATATTTACACTTCCACCGTAAGTCAATTTTCTGTGACCTTTAAGTTTCTGCCAGAATTCCTCAACGTCCCTTGCGAGCGGCCAAGACTCCGGCAAAATATAAGCGCTGGTCCCCTTTGGTAAAGTGCTTGTTATTGCTGTTACCTACTGGAGGACCTCCGTCCCCGAAGAAGGCAGAGCAAGCCTCTCTGAGGCTCGTTTTTCTTCTTCCGGCAGTTTTACCACTACCGTAGTTGTTTTGTTGTTAACGTTAGGGGATCCCCCATTCCGAAAGGTGACAGGGCCAGGCCTGTTAGATTCAAAGTCGTATGCCACTGGCTGTGGTGCTAATAGATTTACTATTTTAGCGCTGTTATTGGACATTGCAGGCTGAGCATTTATTTCTCGTATATTGTCTACACCGAGAAGAGGAATGTGTACCTCTAGCGACTTAAAGAATGAAACCATAGGCCTCTTAGCTAAGGGAGCCTTCTTAGTGTATGAGTTTGACCTCAACTCCCCATTTCTGGCATGCTCTAGTCTCTTGAGTCTTTCGACGTCAAACGAAAATGCTTTTGTTCTCTCTTTCAGTAAGCCAGAAGCTTTGCAGACCATAAAACTAGTCTAGTGCATTTTGTTGCACTTCTATCACTCTCATGAGAGGGCGCACTCCAATACCATTGATGTCCAATAGCTTTAATAGTAATTGTTGGATCTACTACCTCGTCCATTGAATATAATAGAGCAAAAGATGGTATAGCAATAAACATCAAAATAATACTAGGAAAAATGGTCCAAATAATCTCTATAGTAGTTCCATGAACAATCCTTTCTGGAATTGGATTTCTTTTATAGTGAAAATGCCATAAGGCGCGAACCAACATCCATAATACGAAGATCAAAATAATAATTAGAAAAAAAAAAATATCATGATGTAAGATAGGGGTCAGCGCTTGATGCCTGCCCTCAGAACCATACGTGACAGTTTTCCGTCATAAAGCTCGCTACCTTGAACCTCAGCCTGGAGGGGAGGCCCCCTTCCAAAACAAAGTATGAAACGTAACGGCGCTACGCGCACCTTGTGGTCTTCCCCAAAACTCAGCACACTATAGGCTATAACCTCTCTGTGGTTAAGCAAATTTGTGAAATTGGAAAAAAATATATTTTTTTTCTCTGGTCTCTTTTAAACCCTTCCAGGCGGGCGCTACGCGCACCTTTGTTCGCAAAGCGAACAAAGTGGGCGTGTATTGAACAAAAACAATAGGTCAGCGGGAAGCTTGCAAAGGGGCAAGCAAAAAAAAATATATATATTTTTTTTTCTCACCGTATTCTACGAACTATTGTCAAATGGGATCACTAAGGCTGTAGGCTGATGGCTTCGTAACACGTAGCTAGGAAGGTAGGATCATTGAGAGCGTAGCAGTCCATTGTATCTTCCATCCTTGCATCTACAGGCTTTCATTCGCTCTTCGACTAAAATACGGACATGGAAAAAAAAAAATAGATCTATTTTTTTCGTTCAGATCTGCGTATGTAGTCTGAGACCTCAGAGAGGATACGAAACAGTCTTAGGCTGATCCCCTTAATAGCTAAAACTATGCATTCTTACTACGGGATCTCTGAATTCTCCCTGAAAAGGAAGTTATTTCCCTAGCTCCCACCATCACGAATTTGTTATCTCCTAAAGGGTTAGATCCTTGCGTGAATGCCTGATTTCTTAGGCTATTCTTGTATAGAGTGCCACGTGGGGACTCAAGTCCCGTGTTCGCAATTGACATCGAGCGCGAGTTTGGCCCTTTCACAGGCTTACTATCCACGCGTATGCCCTAATATTCTGCTTGAGACATACGGTCTAGAATTAGACTAAATTTACGTGTCAAGTTCGTTATCCTGATCTTTCCTTATGCTTTGTCGAAGCGTCCTAGTGAGGGCAGTCTCAATGTTCTTCGAGTTTCACATGATGCTTTCGGGGCAACTTTATTGCTAAAAATGTCCCACCTGTGTAGCTCACATCCTGACGATAGCCAGCTTGAGCAAATGTAGCAAAGTCGGAGCAGAGCTCTGCAACCGTGATGATATATTTAGGCGCACTCAATTATTCCTTGCATCATAGGTGTTGCTGCGTCTTGAAATCCTAATTGCCAAGGTTCTGCAGCGTCACAATAAGCAATTGGAAATAGCCATATGTTTTTCAAAATCATTTGGTATATTCTTGTTTTTTTCAGAACTACTCCAGCCCTTCTAGAGGGCCCCTTGCAAAAGGGCCAGCCAACAAAAAAATAGATTTTTTTTTGCCTTCGCATAAGGACGCCCATATAGGCAGACCCACCATAATGATCCCATAAAAACCCATCAAATAGAAAGATCAAAAATAAAACCCACCCTCCAAAACCATAGGTGATAGTTTCGCATCATACGACTTTCCATTTCAATTGATAGGACTTGAGTCCTAAGAAAGAGACTTGGCAGGCTCAAAAAGGAAAAAAACCTAAGCTCCCAACGGCTCTTCGAAAAGCGAAGGTATCTTTGTATTTTATAAAGACAAAGGAGTTTGCATTTGGGACGGGGTACTTAGTAGATAAATTAGGTGGTAATTTTTCGTTAGGTGCCTGAGTTCTGCCTATAATATTTGTGGCGTTTCCCTATGGTAATTTGCTTTACATATTAATTTCTAGGTTTTTTCACTTTATCGCGCAAAGATCCCTAGCAGCTTTCAGCTTGTTTTATTTAGCTCCTACTATATGCTTATCAGCATCATCTAGACGTGGCTGTTCCTCGTTCATCAGTACTTTTTTTCTCTTTTATCTGACTAACGGTTGATTACGAGCATTCATTCTTTTTCCCCTTTCGGCCTCTTTCAACAGCTGATCTGCATTTTTAGCTTCATTAATAAGCACCTAATCTGATAATCGAACTTCAACTTTTCCAATTTGAAGTTCTTTTCTTGCAATTTTAATTTATTTACTTTATTTGGATTATCTACGTACCTAGAATATAACCAAGTACCCCTCATCGCAGTAAACATGCCTATCCTACTATCAGCTATCCTAACAGCCTCTATGGATGGGGTTTTCCTCTGCAAAGTGACCTACAGCCTCTCTAGCAACCTTTGTGGCTTGCCTTTTTTTTCTCATACTTTACTTTATTACTTTGCTCACGACCCGCATACTTTTTCGAACTATTCTATGAGGAGTACCTCTATTGGGCGTACTATTAGAATGGCGGCTAGACCTACAAAAGCAATGAGAGAGCACACAATAAAACTGTAGAAATTTCTTAGTAGGCTAGGTGTGAGCGTCAACCTAACAGCTACTTTCCTCTGCAAAGCTAGCGCATGGAAGTAGCCGTCTAAAACTTGTAAAATACCGTCCCAGGTAAGTGCAATGCCTTTACTTTCTGGGGCAGAAAATTTGTGCCTTCTTTTAGTTTCCATTTTGGCATATCTTGAAATAAACCAAGATGCCAGGAAACAAGCAACGTAAAACAAAATTGACTAGAAATCTGTTGTCTGCCGATAAAGCTGAGCCAAAGAGCAGACTTAAGTTAATATCAATAAATGGTGAATACAGCCGCAAGAGCTAAATTATGGTATAACTGCTCATAGATTGCGCATTTATATGATAGATTTATACAATAAGTATTGAAAAATGATAGAGCTGAATAAAGGGTGGCCTGTTAAATGGAAAATATCTTACCTAATATTTTGAAAACAAAGAAATCTAGAAAATAGTAAATAAATTCTCAAGCACACACTATTAGATAGAATATATCAAAAATAGATTTTATCTTTCGATACTCAGGTCAAGGTCCTGAAAATGAGAGGATATAACCATATTGAAGTCAGAACACTCCTTTTTGAAAATCTCCAATTATTACTAGAGCTTCGTGCTTTTTCGATTTTTACATTAATTTATCTGTCCCGGGTATTTACCAAAGTGTTCCTTTGTCTACGTAAAACATATATTTTGTTGAGAACGATGCTTTGACGTAAAGCTAGAAAAGTGTGATGATAAGTAGAGGGACTCATGGTTGAGAGTGCGTTTTTTTTGATTATTTGTGAGACACTAATTTCTCCCAAGAAACATACATAAGATTTATTCATTTTTTTCAATTGATTAGCATTTAAGCTTTTAATGGCTATATCTTGCTCTGGTACGAAACCAGTTGCTTTCTTTGACAAAGCAAACGCCCTTAAGCCTACGGCTCTCTTACTCTTGCCGGTTTTTGCAGTAAATAACAGCTTATTGGGCAATCCAATAAATTGAACAAAGCTAGGTGTATTCATAAGTTTTTATTTGTATTTTATCTGTTCCTATGGCGGGATTTTATTTGGGAAGCACTATATAAATAAATAAATAATCATAAAGAGAAATCATCGACAACCCTTAATCTGCTTTAAGGAAATCATATCAAATATGATTTCCACCATACTAGGAAGAACTCGAAAAGCATAATCTAATAACTTACGAACCTTCTATTAGGTAATAAATTGAGATAAAATTAGAAAAGAGTTTTGATAATTTTCATACATTTTGGCGGTCTTCTACAAGGTTTGCAGGGAGTTACGACCGAATTTGCCTTATAATATAATTGCCGAATTTTCAAACAATCTACCCAAATTGCAGGCAAATATGGACAAATATCCATAAAATATTTCGCAAACCTGGCAGATCTTCACAAAAGTGACAGATAATTTCGAAAGCTTTGTATGGTTGTTTACATAATTCCATTTAAACAACCTTTAACATATGAAATATTTTCAACTTTGAACCTGAAATTTCACAATAAATGAAGATAATAAGATTATGCTTATTTCTCTATTTATAAATTTGAAAGATGCACCCTCCTGACCTCTAAACGTTAAGGGTACTGAAGGCCCAAAACCTTACCTATTAGGGTTACTTGTTTTTGTAGGGCTTTTATATATATGTTTACCCAGGAAAAGCCAAAATATTATTATTATGAAAATGGGCTATTAGATGGTGGGGTCTAAGTTCCATCGCAGGGTTGCTTCAGCTGGAATAGTCAAATAAGATCGAAGATACAAGGCGTAAACTGAAGAAAATGCATTTTCCGTCACAGGGTAAGTTTGGCAGCCGGCCCTGTTAACAACTTGTCTCCATATATTTTCTATATAGTGCCGGCTATGTTCTGAAGGTTTAAGATTATATATTTGTCTGTTGCAGTGCACTCACGACTCGACTCTCTCATACCTTCCTTTGTAGTCTGGCAATTCCTCAAATTCATTTCTTGTTAAAATAAGGACTTCACGTTTAGACTTAAAGATTTCCTGAATAACAGCATTGTTGCCTTTTCCTGGGTTGCTATTTGAATTAATGGTTTGTGGTAGGAGTTCTTAAAACCTTTTTTAACGAATTCTTTTTTCAATATTCCCAAAGAGGAGAGCCTTTGCTCAAAGCTTCTGGTTTTTTTAGGGAAAGAAAACTAAAGAAATCATAGTATAGCACGATGTTAGGTCCACATCTACAATTCAGTATCCTTTTCCTTCCCATCAAATATAACCCACTTCAGTTAGGTACATTTATCCTATTGCTTGTTTAACAATCAAGTTAAACAAATCTTTATAATTAATTAGGAGGTATAATACAAGGGCGCAGCCCGAAATCGGAAAATTCTTTCGACTTCTTCTTTGGAAAGGCTTTTAGTCTAATTAAATATACCACTAAGTTCCTGGGCCTTTGGCCCTTCGACTTCTGGTGTGCTCTGCACAATAAGAGGGTTAAAGGGCTTCAGGAGAGCCTTTGGCTGCCTGAGAAACCTTGACGGGCCTAAGTAAACACATTATATACTATAATGCAGAGGGGCGGCCAAAAGAATATTAAATACGATCATCACATTTCCATCGCCAATTTGGTTGCGCTTTGAATGTATTTTGGTCTGCCCATAATGCTGTCATCATCGGTTATTTGTTTCGGCACTATAATGTCCCCAGTATAAATCTCACTATCTGAAATTAACAATAGGGCCTCACAACTAGGTTAGTAGGCTAAAAAGGCTTTGTATTAAGTTCCCGAAGGTTTATTGTTAATATTTTCCCTGGGCCGATAGAAGCTACTATGACAAAAATACATAAGAGTTTACCCGTGGCCCCAATTTGAAAGTCTTTTATAGAGAGCGTAGTACCTCTGGGTCACAGCCTAAATTAAAGCTTTCCAAAATAAAATCCTAACATCATGCCCTCCCCTTAAGAAAAAGTTAGGGCACTTTTGGTCGGATGCTTGTGGAAAGAAAACTCGACAGGGTGCCGAGAGCGCAGCTTTTTTCCTTTTGCCAATTGAACTCTCTAGATTCTATTTAGACCAACGACCCAATAAATAGAGTAAGCCTTTTTAGAAAGATAAGTAATAGGCCATGATGTTAAGCGAAGAGGGCTTTAATAATCATGCAAGATACTTAATGAAAGCAAGTCATACATACATTGTGTTTATGTACAACGTTGCAATTATCAAGTTGGACCCACCATAATATAATCCTTAAAAATGCTCTCTTCCAAACCATACTTACACTCCAAGCACACGGCTCTTGCTCAGTATTTTAAACTAGCATAATTAAACAAGATGGATGGTCCAGCCAAATTCAACAAAAAAAAATATTTTTCTGCTTTGATGGAGACCAAGTTCATACCATGACTGCATAATAGTTAAAAAACTAATTGTTTTCCTTCCAATTTATTATACTATGGAAACTCTGACGCCATTGCTGATGGCTCTAACATCGAGAGCACCGGGCCGCAGAGTACAGCATATATATTTCTCTCTTCCCTTGGCCTCGGAAATGAGCTATGGGAAGAAAGTAGGTAAATTCAAGCCTAAAGTTCCCGCTTTGCAGGGGCGCGGGTCGGGGAGAAAAAAAAATAGAAAAAAAAGAAAAGTTTTCTTTCTCAATCCTTAAGGATTGAGAGCTTTTAAAAAAAAAGCAAGCCCGGGCAGGGCCTTCAGTGCTTAATTAAGCCTGCCGGGGGGCGTTTCCGAATTGCTCTGATAGAAGAGGTCCTCACTTAGGATCGCTTTGAGTTATTTTCTGTGCTATGGACAAAGCTGCAAGTCAAGCAATCAAGTGTAGCAAGTTTATCTGCCTATGCACGTAGCTTGATAGCTATAAGCAAACTAAACACAATGCATCATGCATCTTGTGGAGAAATCCATGATGAGTGCTTGGCACGACTGCATTTGTTCTACATGATCAGTATAACTTTTCCGTCAACCGTGAAAATTATATATAAAAAACAGAGCCTACAAAGGCTTTGCTTACTTATTTTAGGTAAAATAAACCTCTCAAAAACCCAATCTATCTAAGTGCAAACGGCCGAACCAATACCATGCTTGTAAAGGAGATTTAAAGCAGATTATGTAACTTGTTTTCTATGTTTCGGTAAAAAAACTACTTGGCTTTTATTTAGTTATGCAATAACATAGTAATTAAATGCTATGCCATAGATCTACTCGGTAGATCTATGGTTTAAGATTGAACGCTATGCGCGCCTTAAAAAAGATTAAAAATCTGCGCCTTTTTTATGCTCGATAGCTCGACCATGCTATGCTTACATAGGTAAGAGTCAAAAAAAATAAATGACTTGCCTTTAACTATAAAGTTTATCCATACCAGATAAGACCTAACTTAGACATAGTCTACACTATGCTGCCTTTCTCAACACTTTTTTTAAATGAAGGTGAGGTATTACTTTAAACATGCTCTAAACAATGCCATAGTAAAAAGCTAAAGACTATACCAATATATTCGGCGCACTTAACAGCCATTTACTCCAACCGCCAAGCTACTAAAAAAAAAGCACAAAGAAAAATATTTGGCTGCACTTTACGCCTTTGGCCATAAGGACAAAAGTTGTGGTAAAAAAGTTTCAATTAAATAGAAAAGATAAATGTATCAAGGGCAATGCAGTAACTTAGAGAAGAAAATGAGTCGCCATGCCACCACCTTTATTTGCCGTTCTGCTCTACGCTTATTGGCGATTGCAGTGCGCAGGTCACAGCAAATTATTTTACAAAATATAGAATTTGTTTTTTCCATTTTTCGACTAATAAAAGGTAAAGCAGGACTTAAGTCGTCCGCCCAGCTTATTATCTAACACACGTCAAAAAAATCTATATTTTTTTCACCCCCCTCACCCCACATTCATTATTGGCTCTATGAAGGAAGAGCGGGACTTTAGTCCCGGAAAATGTTAGCTTTCCGGGGGTTTACTCAGAGGTTTACCCGCTTTCTTTGCTTTGTGAAGAAAAGAAGCAGAAATTGAAAGGGCGCAGCAGAAGAGCGCTTCTTAAAAGAGGCGTACAAAAAAGAATATATATTTCGCTACGCGCCTTCCTTTTCGTTTTTATCTTCTCGACCCTTGATTTGCTATGCAAATTAAGTTGGTTCCTGTCCAAATATACAGGTGCCCTCTTTTTTGAAGGTTTATTATACTTGTCATTGCATCAAAATACATACTCTTTTTATTGCTTACTTTGTCCCTTCCTAAAATAGAGGTCCTCCCATAAATAAAATCAAAATATATATTTTGATTTCCGAGCTTCTTCATGGCCTCAGAGAGCTGAAGCCCTTAGATATCTCTGATTTTTTTTATAGTACTTTGAAAATCTATAGCATTTTGTCGGAACACATCCTGTCTTTTGACCTGAGTAGTTTTATGCATAGTAAGTACTATAGCCCCAATCATGGCTACTAATAAAATAAGACTAGAAACCAAAAACAAAATAAAATAGGTGGTATAAAGTAAATTGCCTAATGTTTCCAAATTAGTCCAACTCTGTATCTTTTCGGCATAAACTGTATATGTTAGATAGGTTGTACTCAATTTTGTTGGTAATATTGGAATGTAATCATTATCTATAATGAAAAAGATTTCCAACAAAAAAATAAGTCCAATAATACCACCCACGGGTAAATAGCGCAATACATTTTCGTGAATTTCTGCTATTTTGATATTTAACATCATAACTACAAATAAAAATAAAACGGCAATGGCTCCTACATAAACCACTAAAAAAATCATAGCAAAGAAGTCAAGACCTAACAAAACAAGTAAACCCGAAATATTAAAGAAAACTAAAATAAAAAATAAAACAGAATGGACTGGATTTTTAGCACGTATCACCATAACACTGGAGACTAAAGCAATACTCGAAAAAACGGAAAAAAGTATCATAGTTATTTTACTAAGTCCCCTTTATCATTTGCTTTGACGATAAAAAAAAAATATACATTTTTTTTCTACCCATCATCTAGAAAACAGATGGTGCGAGCAGACACCAGCCAAGCCAAAAAACGACTAAAGCCAACACGAGTACGTGGGGCTGTTGGCCCCATAAGAAATCCTGCTAGGATTGCTAGGCTAGAGGAAGGAGTGTGAAATAATAAGAGGGCTTTCAATACAAAAGAAGCCTTCAGTTATAAGGTGCGCAGTAAAAAGTAAGCAAAAAAAAATATGTATTTTATTTCCTCTCCTGCCTTCTTCCTGCCTTGGACGTAGTCTATCTACTAGAAGGCTTCATAAAGAGACATCATAAATAAATGTCTCAAGTTATCTACTTGCTATGTCAGTCAAGTAGATACATTTTGATGTATTATAGTAGTAAATGCATGGTGAAGTGTGTAGATAGTTATATACAAGACTATCTCTTGCCCGCATTATGAAGCCCATAGATCATTTTTTGATTTGTTAATTTGCACAAAGCAAATTAATCATGTATGATAATTAATGACCATATTTATAAACTCTATTCCTTGTGTCATTTAAGGAGAGACTTCTGAGCCTTTCATCACCGAAAGGGAGGCTCTAAGAGCTTGAACTGCTTTGAGTTGTTTTCGTAGGAAACGGTTTATTAGTTAGCTATGTAAATGAGCGCTTCTTTTGCTCTTTAATCAAAAATTGAAAAGCACATAATGAAAGTCGAAGACCACTTAGTTAGCTTGTGGAATGGAGGCGAGGAGAGAGAAAGACTTTGAGTTTTATTTTCTTCCAGAGAAAAAAAAAAGGCATAGTGGCGTAAAATCACGCTTCGTCCATTGACTTGTAAAACGAGAGCACACAGCAAACAAAAAGAAAATCTAGGCGCGCATGAAGAAAAAAAATATATATATATTTTTTTTTCATATATATGAAGAAATGCAGAAAAGTAAAAAAAAAATATTTTTTTTTACTTGGAGGAGCTCTCCAAATAATTTCATTTTAGTTTAGCCCCCCTTCTTCTTTTCTCAAGTCAACATTTATTATTTGGGGGGGGGGAGGGGAAACGCACAAATATAAATTAACGCCCTATTCGCTGCGCAAATATAGGGCAAGTCAGGCTTGGCTTCGAGGTCTTTTTTCATATATATATGAAAAAATGCCAAAAGAAATAAAAATATTTTTTTATTTTCTTCCAAGAGCCCTGAAAACCATCAAGCAACAAAGCGGCTTGTTGGTTTCGCCTCGCGCCAAAATTCGAAAAAAAGAAAATTAATCATGGCTTGCAGTCCACTAGAACAATTTGCAATTATTCCATTGATTCCTATTCATATAGGAAATTTGTATCTTTCATTTACGTGCGGAGCTCGCGCCCACTACTCGATGGTGAAAACACTTCGTCGGGATTTTAGACGATAATCCAACTCTCGTTTACTTCGATGCCGCGGAGTCAGGAAAGTGTTTTGTGTAGGATAGGTTTACGAATTTCGATGATGGCCGCTCCTTTAAAAGGGGGACGAATGTGAGGACTGATCTACTCAAGTAGCCGATGATAAACGGTGAAAGAAAGCCCCTGGGTCGGGATACAAACCATGTTCACGCCGGCACACGCCGGTCAAGCCTAGAAAATCCTAGACAGAACGTGCGGGTAGATGAGATAGGGTGACGGCTATGAGGGCGAGTGCCTAAGAGACTGTGGAATGCGCTCGAGGATGGATGGAAAACCTCCCACAAAAGGAGCGACGAGGAATGTAGTCCTGGCTCTCTTCGGCCAAGTCAAAAAAAAATATTTATTTTTTATTTTTTTATATATTTTTTATTTATATATGAAAAGTGTGCTTTGTAAATAAACGACCTAAAGAAAGATGGCTGCCAAGATGAGGCCTCTATTGAGCTTTTAGCCTCTTTATACACAGGTCACGGAGAGAGAGGAGCCGTATGATGGAAGACTATCATGTACGGTTCTATAGGAGGGGAACAGCTTTTGAACCTCAGGCCTAAGGTGTACATGGAGCAAAAAAAAACTTTTTTTTTCCCCTACCAACCCAATTCATCTTTGTTTATGCTACTAACTATCAGTTTAGTATTGCTTTTAGTTTATTTTGTCACCTTGAATGGAGGACACCCAGTACCAAATGCTTGGCAATCTTTTGTGGAAATTATTTATGATTTTGTGCTTAACTTGGTAAACGAACAAATAAGCGGTGCTTCTTCGATGAAACAACGATTTTTTCCTTTAATTTTTGTCACTTTTACTTTTTTATTATTTTGTAATCTTATTGGTATGATACCCTACAGTTTTACAGTAACAAGTCATTTTATAATTACCCTGGGTCTTTCATTATCTCTTTTTATCGGAATCACTATAGTTGGATTTCAAACACATGGGCTTCATTTTTTTAGTTTATTATTACCGCAAGGAGTACCCCTGCCGTTAGCACCTTTCTTAGTACTTCTTGAGCTAATTTCTTATCGTTTTCGCGCATTAAGTTTAGGAATACGTTTATTTGCCAATATGATGGCCGGTCATAGTTTGGTCAAGATTTTAAGTGGGTTTGCCTGGACCATGCTATCTATGGGGGGTATTATGTATCTAGCACATCTTGCTCCTTTTTTGATCGTTTTCGCATTAACTGGTTTAGAATTAGGTGTTGCCATATTACAAGCTTATGTTTTTACTATTTTAATCTGTATTTACTTAAATGATGCTATAAACCTTCATTAAAGGACTAGTGGAAAAAGCACCAAACCAGTTGCTACATTACTTCTTTACTTTTGAGCGCGTCATCATCAACCATAATAAATAAGCTAGATTTGCTTTTGATAACGCAAAACGATGCACACCAATAATTGGAGACCTCTGAACGCGCGGGATGCGGAAAGCTACAAAAAAAAAAAAATATTATATATATATTTCTTGCTGCGCCCTGCGGCCTTGCAGAGTTTCCTGTTGGCGAAAGCCAATGTTCCGGGACCTCGGGGACTCATTTCTACTAAAACAAGAAGGCCGCAGGTACTCCCCCTCCCCCCCCCCTTCTGCTGCTTGACGCCCTCTCCGATTGCCTCATTCATAGAAGGTGTGCAGGTATTCATGTGCTATCTGCGGGGCGCGCAGGACAGAACTACGCAAATATGACTTAATTTATGGTCAGAAACTTGGTAAAGGAAAACGCTAAGCAAAAGAAATATATATTTGCTGCGCCCACTCCTTTGCAACCCTTCCCCGATTTAGTTTAGAAAAAGAGCAAACTCGCCTTCGGCTAGGACGTTTAGCGCTTGATTTTGAGGAAGGGCAAATAGTTAAATTATAGTAGAAGCCATTAAATTGGGGCCTTTGAGTAGCCAAGCGCATAATGAAGCTCAGTTCTTTTTATCTTCCCCGGGGTAAGGCACAGAAAGGTAAAGTGCATTATTTATAAGCCTTTCTGCGCCTTGCTTTCCCCGTCGCCCCATTTATCTTTTTACACTTTGAATAGTTTACCACCATCTATAATGCGAAAAACTACGATTGGCTTGAGTAAGTTTATGAAGATCATCCCTTTTTTTACGTGCAATTCCCATCTTTTGAGAAGCATCCAATATCTCATCAGATAAGCATTGATCTAAGCTTATGCTCTTTTTGCTCATATGTCGCTTGGCTGCTGCTTCAAGCATCCAACGAATAGCTAAGGTTTCTTGACGATTTGTTGCTATAATAGATGGTACTAATTGAGTAGTACCAGAAATTCTTACTTTTTTAACTTCACAAATAGGCTTGACATTTTCTATGGCGTTAACCAAAAGTTTTAATATATCGCCATGATGAGCTAGACAATGAAGAGTTTTATAAACAATAGCACGAGATCTTGTTTTTTTACCATTAATCATGCAAATATGGACCAATTTTTTTATTAATTGTTTCTGCTTACCATTTAAGTCCCAGATATAGCCTAAATTGTCTGAGCAATTGTATGTGCTTGCTGCCCTACGGCCTCTAGGTCTTGATGGCACATGCCCTTCCAGGGCATGGCATAAATATCTACGATGAAATAAGCAAAGCGCAGAAAAGCTTTCTGAAAAAAGGAATAGATTTTTTCCGCTAAATGGCCAAAAACTTGGCCAATTTTCATTTTTTTTCGTTCTCGCCTCTTCTGAAAGTCTTGATCGATGAAAGCAATCGAGGGATAAACCAAAAACAAAGCTGAAATTCGATAATTTGACAAATAAATTCATATAAAATCTTTGGGTTTTTTTGTACCATATTTAGATCTGCCTTGACGTCGACCCGGTATTCCCTGCAAATCTTTGACTCCTCGAATACAATGGTATTTCACACCTGGCAAATCTTTAACTCTACCTCCTCTAACCATAACCACAGAATGCTCTTGCAAATTATGACCTTCGCCAGGAATGTAAGCAATTATCTCATTTCGATTGGTTAAACGCACTTTGGCTATCTTGCGTAAAGCCGAATTAGGTTTTTTTGGTGTTCTTGTTGAAATACGCAGGCATACTCCCTGCTTTTGAGGACATTGAGTCAAAGCTCGAGTACGTTGTGTGCGCCGTTTTGACTCTCTACCATGACAAATCAATTGATTTATTGTAGGCATATTTCATTTACTTTGTTCTTTTAAAGTTGCATAAAAATTTTTTTTTTCCCATTTCTCATGCTTTATTTGCCATGGAAACAGAGCCTTTGGCCGCTGCTATGCCCTGCGGCCCTTCATTGCTATACTTCTCATGATCTTTATTAACAATAAGAAACGAGAAAAGTAACAAAAAAGGACAAAACCAAAATAAAGGGCAAAGAGACAGAAAAAAAACTATTTTTTTTTCTCGTAGATTTTTTATGCTCTTTGAGTTTTATTTATCCTCTCTTTGCGCCATTTACTTCTGAGTAGCACAGAAGCACCTGCGGCCATTACTAAGCTGGGCGGAGTCTTCGTATGCTAAGCAACGAAAGGAAAAATAGTTTTTTCAAAAAAAAATATAGATTTTTTTTTTGCTTTTGCATCCTTTTTTAGATAATCAAATTTCCACGCGCACCAAAAAGCCCTTTTCACTTGGCTTTCAAAGCAACCGTAGTAATTGTAAGCAAGGCTATCCCTTACGGGATTTGAACCCGTGTTCTCGCCATGAAAAGACGATGTCCTATACCCCTAGACGAAAGGGACAAAATTTCAAAGAAAAATGTCCGGCCAGAGCTGCGCTGCAAGAAAAGGAAGTGGCACAATCTGCGGCCTGTGGCTCATTTATGCGCCACTTTTCCTTTTCATCTACGATAATTTATGACGCTTCCAACCAAAAAAAAAAATTCAACATTACACCGAGAGCGGCCTTTAATAACGTCTGCTTCTCCCCTTTATCCATAAAGCCAATAAAGTGGGAGAAATGAGCAAAAAAAAATAGATATTTTTTTTTTTTTCGTTTTTAACAGTAAAACTTAAATGCAAGCTAGTCAATTCTTGATCACAAAAATCTTCTTCAAACCTTATTACTAGCGCGTTATAACCTATGGGACCAGACTACATAACTGCAGTCGAGATGTTGAATGATTTGACTATACTGCTATGACGGGAAACTTTCTCAGATCACACACAGAAAGCACAAACGCTTAATAATGCAATACAGTAGTAATGGCCTAATTTACAATTTTGGTAGTATACTATCGCCTAGGCAAATAAAGTCAAACAGGGTACAACATATATATTTTTTCTCATTTTTAAAATATTTTTCCATATATGTCTCTTCCTCGTAGTGATCTAGCATAGATGACACATAGTACTTAAGAATAATCAACTTGTGCTTGTAGCTCAATTGGATAGAGCACCAAACTACGGATTTGGGGGTTGAGAGTTCAAATCTTTCCAAGCATGAGCCTATCAATCGAATTGTACTAGGAAAATACGTCTGATAAGTTGAAAGTAAGTAGTTCTAATCAGACGTATTTTCCCTCTATTTTATTGCTTTATTGGAGCTGGCGGAAATAGCTTAATGGTAGAGTATAGCCTTGCCAAGGCTGAGGTTGAGGGTTCAAGTCCCTTTTTCCGCTTAGTTTTTTATTTACTGGGTCTTCCTCCGTGCTTTCACAGAGACAAAGTTGTTGTGGCCGCGAAGCAGGCTGAGGGCAGCACCAAAAGAAAATGACCAATAAAACTGGGGGCCAAGTTGCTTGGCCTCAAGGCCGCAGGCTACAGGAGGGCGCAGCTTTAAATATTGAGGAGAAAAATAAAAAAATATTTTTTTATTTGCTCCCACCTGCCACGCTGCGGCAGAAAGATAAATTATTTGTCATAATTTAGGGCGCAGGTGCACTCATCTTTTTTTGTGTTGTGGGGGCCATTGCCCTGCAAAACGCAGTAAAACTAGTGCTGCGCCCACATTATTTACATAATAAATGATGGAGGCTGGCTGGAAACTGGGGGGACGGAAAAAGAAAACGGTACGGAGAGTCATTGAAGGCACAGTGCTTTCCTTGTTCTTAGCAAAGGCCAAAAAAAATACCTGCGAAAAAAATTATTTTTTTTTTATCGTGGCCCACAAAAAGCTACGCTCTGCGGCCCTACTCGAATTCAACCTCAAATCCAATTCAGACTTGCAGATTATGCAATTACTATGGTGAACTTACAAAAAAATTTTTTATTTATTTCTCTAAAGCAGCAAAGAAAACATACAATTTACAAACATAAACTTAGTGCCATTTGATGAGTGACTAAAAAGAAGGGGGAGGGGTATAGAAAGAAAAAAGTAATAAAAAATAAAGTAATTGCTAATAGTAAGGATTTTTCGCGATCCATGGGTTTATATAAAATCCATGTTTTAGGTGTATCAAAATACATTATTTTCACAAAGCGTATATAGTAAAAGCAACTGATAACGCTAGTAACAACTCCTATTAAAGCTAGTAAGTAAGCCCCACAGCCTAAAGCAGCAAAAAACAAATAAAATTTGCTACAAAATCCGGCTAACGGGGGTATTCCTGCATATGAAAACATAGTAATAGACAAGGTAATAGCTAAAATAGGATTGGTTTTGGCTAAAGCACCTAAATCTGCTATATATTTGAAACGGTTTTGACGTAATGCTAAAACTATGGCAAATACATTGATGGTCATTAATACATAAATAAAGACACCAATTAATAACGATTGAATTCCCTCTATGGTTCCACATGAAAAACCGATAAAAAGATAACCTACATGTCCAATAGAACTATAAGCTAAAAGTCTCTTGACTTTGTTTTGGGCCATGGCAGCCAGTGCTCCTAAGATCATAGAAGCAATGCTACAAAAAAAGAATAGTTGTTGCCATGTTGGATCATAGAAACTGTAAATAAAAACGCGTACCATATTGGCAAGAATAGATATTTTAGGTGCAATAGAAAAAAATGCTGTAACCAGAGTAGGTGAACCCTCGTATACATCAGGTGCCCACATATGGAAAGGAACTGCTGTGATCTTAAATAAAAAACCTACAGCAATAAATAAAATACCCATAAAGATACCACTAGATTGAGCACCGAACAAAGTTATTTTATATCCAGTGAAAATCTTAGCTAATTCCTCAAAGTTGGTAACTCCAGTAAATCCATAAATCATAGAACAACCAAACAATAAAATTCCAGAGGAAAATGCACCTAAAATAAAATATTTTAAGCCGGCTTCTGTGGAAAATTCAGAGTCTCTTTTTAATGCTGCAATTACATAAAAACATAAACTTTGAAGCTCGATAGCTAAATACATGGCAATTAGATCATAAGCCGAGATCATTAAAAGCATACTGCGAGTAGAGAGTAAAATTAAGACAATAGATTCAAAAGCATTCAAACTCTCTTCTTTGAAGTAATCTAAACACATAACTATAGTGCTAGCCGTACTTAGTAATAGAAAGATTTGGCAAAAATATGTAAAATTGTCTATTATTAAATTGTTATAAAATAAATTGGCAACGGTTAGGGGTGCACCAGCAGCGAGCAATAGGATGGTTATTAGATACCGATAGGGTTCTTATCCTCCCCCTCGGTCAGAACCACACGTGCAAGTTTCCTTGCATGTGGCTCGTCCATGATGACTTCTTCGAGTTTACAAACCAAGACCCCCTAGGGCCAGGCCTGCATAAGCGAAACATAAAACTGATTATGTTCAGAGTTGGCGTCATGCCATATTGTCTTTTACTTTGAAAGGGTTTATTGATTATGTTTGTAGGTAAATTAATTCAATTTGCTACTTTGCCCAGCTGTTACCTCAGTCCTTCACCTAGGGTTGCTATATCAGCGTAGCAAGTCTTATTAGTATGAGGCTGAAAGTGGCATTCAGCGAAAAAAAAAATTTATCTTTCCCACCCAGTCGGCCCAGCCAGCCTCTAATGGCATTATCCCAAATCGCTTCTCTGATTCTGCTATACTTTCCAAGCGCGGCACGTGTCCGCGTGTTTTAAGTACAGCGCGTTATCACCTACCTCCCTTTCTTCTGAGCTCTTCACTCTAAAGGGCATCGTCGTATGTTCGATATTTATTGCCCAGTGTACTTCTCAGAGTACATTATGGAAGGATCTGTCACCCGTCAATTTCTGGCCAAAGCTTTGGTCTCCAAGGAATCTTCAAAAGTATTTTTATCGTAGCGATATTTTTTCTTTTTGGCTACGCCCCACTTTTCTTGCCGGTCCCTATAGAGTCTATTTGGGTGATCCCTAGTTTGCGCGTTTGGTCGTTTGCTCGCCGTTTAGTTACGTGTACGACTCTTCTTGTTTGTTACAATTACGTCCGGAGGGTTGCTCGCACGTGAGTAGCATTCGAGCCCATGTGCCTTCCGGCCCCGCCTCTCTATAAGGAGGAGGAGAGTTACCTTATCCCTATGCGTACAATTGTCCTTGCGGCGAAACGCAGATAGTACCCATGCTATGGTTCCTTGCAGTCCGATCCCACACAAGGTTAGGGAGTCCACCCGAGCAATTGCTTTCAACCTTCGTTTTCCCAAACGCGCCCTCCTAGGCGCACAACACTAAGTAAACCGAGCCAACTCACATTACGCACTAACGGTGGATAATCATATTTTTTAGAGGTACTAAGTACAACTCCATAGATAAGCAAAATGATGGTTGCATTAATAAGAAAGATCTCTGGGAAAAGCGCTAAAAAATCATGTTCAAACATTTCTTCGAACCTCTTTTCTATGTTTTTTAATCAAATTTTCCATGTTGCACTAAGTTACCTATGGAAGTATGCATACACTCTAGGAACACTTCAGGGTAAACACCCATCCAAATAATTCCGACAACAAAAGGTAAAAATATTAGAACTTCTCTTCTATTTAAATCGGAAAATTTTTGGAGGAATTTAGGTTTGAAATTCCCAAAAATCACACGATTATATAGCCAAAGAGAATAAGCTGCACCTAAAATCATCCCAAGTGCTGCTAATGTGGCCACTAAGCTATTTCTTTGGAAAGCTCCTACTAAAATAAGAAATTCCCCAATAAAGCTGCTAGTACCAGGTAAACTCATATTGGCTAAAGTAAAAAATAAGAAAATAGTAGAGAACATTGGCATGGTGCTGACTAGACCTCCATAATATTTAACAAGTCGAGTCTTGTGTCGGTCATATAGAGCACCAACACATAAAAAAAGGGCTGAAGAAACTAGTCCATGACTTGACATAAGTAAAATACTACCTTCAATTCCCTGTATGTTTAGACTGAACATACCAATAGTCACAAAATTCATATGGGCTACTGAGGAGTAGGCAATAATTTTCTTCAGATCAATTTGTCTTATTGTAGTCAAGGAAGTATATATAATAGCAATCACACTTAAAGCATAAACAAAGGGAGTGAAATAAAGTGTCGCTTCAGGAAACATGGGTATGGAAAATCTTAAAAAACCATAGGTTCCTAATTTTAAAAGAATTCCTGCCAAGATTACAGATCCAGCCGTAGGTGCCTCTACATGAGCTTCAGGTAACCAAATATGAAATGGTATCATAGGCACTTTTACAGAAAAGGAAGCAAAAAAAGCAATCCATAACAAGATTTGGCGCCGTTCACTAAATTCTGTGGTTAATAATATTTGTAAATCAGTGCTTCCTGTTTGAGAAAGAATAAATAAAATAGCTAAGAGCATGAAGACAGATCCAAGTAAAGTATATAAGAAGAACTGATATGCTGCTTGTATTTTTCTCTGTCTAGAACCCCATACTCCTATGATAATAGGAGAGTAAGGGATAGGCCCTCTGCTTTATCTCCCCATGATGAGTAAGTTAAGAAAAGGCTCCTGTAGGTACCCACTCCCTTCTCAGAGAACCGTACGTGATAGTCTCCTATCATACGGCTCCATCTTGAGATAGCCGACTTGTAGTTTTATTGGGCGAAAAAAAGGATGAAAGACAAATATATAGTTTTAAAAAATATATATAGTTTTGTTCTGGTCCTCTCTTTAATTCCAGCAACTCATCTTACGGCCTCGCTAATTGTTTTCGGAGGAACCGACCTGAGGCCTTCTCTCAAGACCAGGACGGTTATCCCTGTCAACTTAATAGGTAGCTAACAAGTTTACGTCCATCCTCGGGCGTCGAGTACAGTGCTCTTCCCCGCCACCCCTGTAGCCGTCATCTGTAATTCGCGCAAGTGTGTCTGCACTTCTCGGACTTGACGAAAAATTTTTTCTCGCAGCAAAACTTCATTTTCCTCTGCCTAGGAGCACCCTTTTCTGCATGTTCATACAATACTCAAGTAGGCGAGGTGAAGTTTTACAAGGTACCCACTCAGAATACCCTCCCCAATCCCAAATAGGTCATCCGACGAGTTCGACCAAAATGCTATGCTTACACACAAGACTACCCTTCTCCGAAAGCTTCGCAGGGACTACTCAATTTAGATCTGCCCGAAAGGGTTTACTGCACAAGGCTCCTGCAGAGGCGGCGCTTCGCGCCGCGAATATCAGATGCTCAGCTCCGCACAACATAGGGATTAAAACGCTTTCAAAGAAAACATAAAATAGTAAGAGATCCAGCATGCAAAACACAGCAATCATGAAAGATTCACAAATTAAAAATGCTATCATATACTCTCTTTTATAATTCTTGATACTAGACCAACCTACTAAAATGCAAATAGGAATTAAGAATGTGGTCAAAACCACAAAAAATAAAGAGATACCATCTATACCTATATAAAAATGAATATTTGGATAAGGAAGCCATCGAATGGTTTCCACAAATTGAAATTTGGCTGTAGAATTATCGAATTGTATCCAAAAAAAGAGAGAATACAGAAAAGTAATCAAAGAGGTGCACAAACCAATACCTCGTATCAGTCGTATTCTTGAATCAGGGATAACGGAAAGAATAATGCTTCCTAACAAAGGACACAAAATAAGACCACTAAGATTAAAATAAAATGAAGCTAAAAATTGTAACATAAATGTTTACTCTTTTTCCAATAAATCCCGAGAACGCAGCTCTCTTCGCAGGCCGCAGCAGGTCTATATTTTTTATTGGCTTTCTAGCCATAGCGGCCCTATAAGTAAGTATATCACCCCGCACTTGTGTACATAATGCCCGTAATAATTGCATAACTTGATGGGCTTTTGTATGCACATACTATGTAATTGCATACTTTGTTTTTTACTGCTTTGCCTAATGCTTTAGGGCCTGCCTGCTACTATGACCGGCCCCAGTCAAGGCCGAAGAGATAAGAAGAAGTTGATTGGGCAAAAAAAAATTGTTTTTTCGTTCTATGTTTTTTTTGTTTTTTTTTTCTTCGACCCTCAATCTATCATTCCATCATTCCAACCTTTACTTCCTTCTTTCCCCTTTTGAAATTCCTTATAAGCCCAAACCAATATCGTGCTTTATTTGAGGACTCATGTTTTCATGACTCACCGTAGATGGACTGCAAAGCGTAGCTTGGGCCTTGGGCTCCAAAAAAAAAGATTTTTTTTTCGCTTGTTAGGTGGGCCTTGGCCCTCTCTCCCAGCAGAGCCCAAAAAGGGGCGTAACACTGGCTTATCATTGCGTCCCTTAGAGTTCTGTGATATTATACAAGGAAGTATGGGCCCTTAGTTCGTGCTAATGTCTCTTTCGAAATGAATAAATAGAAAACTCACTATGTAAATAAAATACAATCGATTATCTACCCAAAAAGAAATAAAATCCCACAGACCTATTATGGTAATAAATATGGTTAAGCCAATCAACATCACAAAAGCATAATGATAAACAAAACCACTTTGAAGTTTACTGATTTGCTTGGCTAATTTTCGAAATGTGTACGAAATCCCATAAGGCCCTAAGATTTCAATAGCACCCTTGTCTAAAACTTTAAATGAGACTTCATATCCAAAACGCAAAAACGATCTAACTATAAAATCATTAAAAACTTTATCAAAAAACCAGCGCTTGTTTAGAAAGCAATATAGTCGATTACCCAAAGTACTAGTTTTCAAAGCGAAAATAAATTGATTTGCTACAAAATTTATATTATACGCCACAAAAGCACCTAGAGTACTAAACAAAATAGGAATTAGTTTGATAATTGTTGGAGTAGCAAACTCAGATTCGGCAATAATTTCATTTTTGGGTAGTACGAAGAGGGAATTAGCCCAAAAATTAGTACCTAAACCAATCATCATATCGGTCCCTAAGCCGTTCTATTGCTGGAACGGCTTGGCTTCAAAACCGTACGTGAGGCTTCCACCTCATACGGCTCCTCTCAGGATTTTTCCGTCTCCCCGCTCATTTTCAACATGGCAGTGCTTGTCTAGGAGTTGAAGGTTGTTTTATATAAATACTCAAAGATTCCACTTTGATGTGGTCTACTTCCATGTCTTCGTGCTTTCTTAATATCTTTAGGCAATGTACTCAAGAGCCTTTTTAGGGGTTTGGCCACCGTATTTAGAGCCTTGGATTTCAGTAGATGGTATTTTCGTCAAAAGTGCACAGTAAGACAGAGAAGTCGGAACAGAAGAAAAAATATAGATTTTTTTACTGTTGCGCTCTCTTCTCACTCGGCTTGTAGTTTGATTGGGCCCTTATCTTGTCCCACCTCAATGTGCTTATGGCTAGCTATCCAACTCAGTTTGACCAGGTAATATTCTTTTTTGACCTTAAAGGCCGTTGTGTAAGAGTCGTACAAAATCCAGTTATCTTGGTGTGCTTTCCCCCGAAATATCCAGCTTTTATTTTTGGGGAAGTACTTTTGTTTTATTTTATCACGACCCCATGTTGGGTGCCGTCGGTATACCCATGCTCGGATCTTTTGAAAGATGTCATGGTCTAGTCTTCGAAATACATTGCTGCATTCAGAGTATTTAAAGTAGTTGCCCCATTTTACTATTTTGGGTACCAGGATTGCAATGAGTTGATAGGCCGCCTTTCCTTTTGAGAGTTGAATGGCCCGTCGAATTTCTTCAAGAAATCTCCGACGAGACTCACGAGACGGAGTTATTAAAGTTTTCACTCTGCCCCATTTCCAGATATGATTGATTGAGAACCCTATAAATTGAAACCCAGATCTGGTGTTGACTATCTGGGTCTTATCTGGGTGCAATTTCAGTCCCATGCACTTTAACCATTCCTCCAAGAATGTCTGAGCCTGTTCTATGACCTCCCTGGATTGGTGAAGTACAACAAAGTTGTTGACATATCTAACCAGTATCGGAGTCGGTTTTTTAGGGTGTGCTTTTAGTGCCCACTCCCTCAAAGCTGTCTCCATCCCATGGAGAGCCATGTTGGCTAGCAGTGGAAAGAAGATAATGCCACAGGTGCCCATATTTATGATTTCCATGTACTGAGGATTATTTCCCAATTTAGTCATGATGTCGGCTTTAAGCCAGGCTTTTACCTGTTTGGCTAGACTAGGCAGAGTTTTGAGTTTGTTTAAGAGGGCTTCGTGGTTGATGCAATTAAAACATTTGGAAATGTCTGCATTCAAAACATACTTAGGCTTGGCTCGAATAGCTAAGAATATGGCTTTAATGGCGGCATCTTGGCAGCTCCGTCCAAGTCTAAATCCATAGGAATTGGATTCAAAGTAGGCTTCCCATTCAGTTTCTAGGGCCATCTTGGCCAAAGCTTGCTTGGCTTTGTCTTCAATAACGGGGATAGGCCAAAAAAAGGAAGAGGCGCGAAGTGCAATTCGAAAAAAAAAATCTATATTTTTTTTTGCTTTACGTCTTCTGGGCGCAAAGTGTGCTTGGTTGACTCTATGTTTTCTGGCGCGCGGCGCAGAAAGAGCGCAGCAAAATCTATATATTTTTTCTGCCTTACGTTTTATGGCTTGTAGTTTTCTTGGTCGCTCTTCCTCTTTTCGGAGCTTTAGTATCCTCATTTGATGAATGGGCGTAGTCTTCTCATCTAATTGAAGACCTCTTGCCATCTTTCTTTTTCGTGGCCTTAAGGTCACCATCTTCTTGTCAATGCCAGAGTTTTTTTCTTTTAGGTTTTCTTGTGTAACTTGTCTTACGGCTAAGGGTCTGGTGTATATATTTTGTATAAGTCTAGATTGTAGAGCACGCATCTTGTCCATATCGTTAAAGCGAGGGGCTTGGTAAATCTTAGTTTGAGGTCTAAAAACAACTGCCTCGACCTTAGGCCGAGAAATTTGTTCCCAAGGTATCGTTTGGGTATCTATGTAGAACCTACTCATAACTTATTTTCCTTTCCAGTTTTTACTGAGATCCTAAGTCTCCAAGTGGGCATAATAAAAATGCTACGGGGAAAAATCTATTTTGGCTGGCTGCGCCCCGTGGCCTTAGCTTTTTAAAGAATCCTGCTCTCGTGGGGCTTGTAGCTCAGCAGCCCACCTTAAGGGAGCCCTACTGGAGTCTTCCAGTTTCGAGTGTATTGGATAGTTATAGCGGCCCATAGGCGCAAAATGTACTTTGCGGGGCGGTCCCCTGGACATAGTCCTTTTGGACAGTGGCCGTTTAGTCCATGGTCCATTGGATGTTCAGTGCAAGACCAAAATTTTGCACTGCAAGTACCCCTCGTTCCTGCCTTTCGCTCTAGGGTCCGTCCCTCAGTGTGGTCAGTACTGGATACTATCGGGCAGCAAAGCTTGCACTTATTTACTTCTGATGGTTCACCAGGGCTTCTTTCCTCTCCCCTTTTTTGCTTGCTTCTAACTCAAAGGCTGCCAGACCTCCTACAAAGGAAAGAGAGTCGACTGAACATCTCAGCCATTGGCGGGAATTTCGCCCGCATCCAATTTTCAATTGTTGTTCACCTAACACGAAAAGAAATATATTTTTTTTTGTGTTAGGTGAGCAACAGCCGCTTTGTCACAAGAGTGACTTATAGGCTAACAGGTCACACTTTGGCCAAGTATCCTGCAAAAATACTTCCAAAAGCTAAAAAGATTAAAGGAATTGCCATGAGAATGGGCGCATCATGACATTGTAAGATGTCTTGCTTGAATGAATTTGTTGGTGCTAAAAAGGTTAAAAAAAGTAAACGAAAAGAATGATAAGAAGTAAAGAAGACAGAGACACTTCCCAACCAGAAAGCAAAGTTACCACTAATTGTATATTTAGTATAAGCGAGCTCTAAAATAACATCTTTAGAATAAAATCCAGTACAAAAAGGGAAACCTATTAAAGATAGGCTGCCTATAAACATCATAGCATAAGTAAAAGGTAACAAAGAAGCAAGCCCTCCCATCTTACGCATATCTTGCTCATCTGACATGGCATGAATCACTGAACCTGCACTCAAAAAGAGTAATGCTTTAAAAAAGGCGTGATTCATTAAATGAAATACGCTAACAGAATAGTTGGAAATGCCGCAGGCAAAGATCATATAACCTAATTGACTACAAGTTGAATAGGCTATGACCCTCTTTAAATCGTTCTGTAATATTCCAGTAGTTGCCGCAAAAAATGACGTCATAGCTCCTACGAAAGTAATAACAATCAAAGCATTGGGTGGATATTCAAATAAAGGAGAGCACCTTGCTATCATAAAAACGCCTGCTGTTACCATAGTAGCTGCATGAATTAGAGCAGATACTGGAGTGGGCTACTCTTCAAGCTTTTACGCTTCTACAAGGCCAGAAAATAAAGATTTTGGAGTATTGGGTAATGAGCTGGTGAGCTTAGCAAGAGTAGGGACTGGATCTTCCACTTATGAAATAAAGACTCTCCCAAAAATCTGTAAGATGGCCACTGTGCTCTTAACAACTGAGATGTTCTTTCTCTTTTATGCATAAATGCATTTGATGCCATCTCAGCCCCATTCTAACGCTTTTTGAAAATAGATTTTGCAAAGCAAAAGAAAAATTTTTGAGCTTTTTCAAAGTAAATCCTGGTAGATCGATCCGGCGTGCAGCGCTTTGGTAACGATGATGATAAGACTGGGCTCGAGCTGATAATTTGGCCTTGTTAGAATGGAACACCAGGTTGCGCTGGAAAAAAAAATATATATTTTTTTTCCGCTCCCTCCAAGTGAAGCTTACAAGCAAAATGATGAGTATTTGATTTGATATAAGGTTCCTCTACATGCCCGAAACTTGTACAGATCCTTCCATTTTCTAAGACTTGCACATCTAGACTATATAATCTAAAAAAAAATGACCGAACCTTCACGACAAAATAGTGCTTCGTACCTCAGGTAAATCCGACCGGCTTCTCTTTCCAAGGATAAGATTTATTTCAAATAAGAGGTCTCACGTACAGTCTCTGAGGATCCTATAGAGCAGAGCTCCCTTAGCCTTTTTTGCTAGGTGGACTTGGCCCTCTCTTATAGGTTTCCTGCTGATTGGTCAAAATGAGATATTTTTCCAATAGGGACTCTCACTCGGTCGACGATTCCAGCATACAGTGAGATTGTTGGAATGTACCTAATGGCACATGAGAGCCCTCAAATATTTATTCAAAAACCCTCCATTGCATCAGGTAACCAAGTATGTAATCCTATTTGTGCAGATTTTCCAACAGCACCAATGAAAAGTAAAATACAAATAACAGTTATGGCATGAAATTTCATATTGCAAAAAATTAAATAATGATAAGGTTCAGAAAAGGCGCTAACACAAGCAAAAAGAGTCGAAAAGTCTACTGTTTGAAAAATAGTAAAACGACCCATAATCCCAAGAGCTAATCCAAAATCACCTACTCGATTGACAAGCATAGCTTTTATAGCTGCTTTATTGGCCTGAAGCCGTGTAAACCAAAAATTAATTAACAAATATGAAGCAAGACCTACTCCTTCCCATCCTAAAAATAATTGAATAGAGTTATCTCCGGTAACCAGCATTAACATAGAAAAAGTAAAAATGGATAAATAACACATAAATCGAGGGCTATGTGGATCTTCGAACATATATGAAATAGAATAAATATGAACTAAGCTACTTACAAATGTAACCACAATTAACATAATTACAGTCAGACTATCAAACACAGAGTCAAAAGTTTTACTTCACCAGGGCCTTTATTTTGCAAATTAAGCAGAAAATTTTTTTCATACCGCAATGCGGCCATTCACCCAAGTGAAATAATAAAGTGCTCTCCGAACCGTGCAAGATGGTTACCCATCACACGGCTCACCAACTTGAGATTGTGGTTAAGGCTTAAGGTAAGCACCGTGTGTCCAAGCAGGCCGCAGCAAAAAATTGATTTTTTTTCTGCTCCATCTTATTTAAGGCTACGATGCCGCTTACCTTTGCCACTCAAGCGTACGGCATCTGCCGACTTAGGCCCCTTCCCTTCTGCCGATCTCAGTATTTTCCCTCTGGCAAGAAAATAAATCGCAGCAAAATAATTTGAAAATATTTGAGGCTGCGCCCTTTTAAGTAAGCGAGTACTACGAGCCCTCTGCCCCACGCACCAGCGGGCAGATGCGTGGTTCACCGGTTCCACCGAATACTCTATTGATGTCGAGACATAGGTGCGCTTGAAGTGGTGTGCTGTCCTTATCGGACTCAGGCCCCCCATTTGTCCGGGCATATGCGCCCTTTTGCTGCCCATATGCGGGAGGGAGCGCCGCGTTATCTAGCCTTTACATGGCATGGGACCTTGCCTGACGCGCCAAGTTTGGGATACCTCCTCCACCTTACGTTTGTGACCTATGGTCTCACCTGTGTCTCGAAGACACGGTCAAGGCACGGCCAAGGATATTTTTGGCTACGTTTGGTATGCCTCTTTCCTGACATGCTATGGTGCTCTAAGGGAGTTCGTTTCATAGAGTGAGTCGAGTCCGTTTCGCCGCAGAGCAACTGCAGCGTCCAGATAATCTATCTATCCAGCAATTCATCCGGTGACTTCACGGTCGCCAAAAAAGCCCCAAGAAGCATCAAACATCTCCGAAAAAATCCATGGAGCCATTTTTATATAGCAAGCACTGGCTTCCAATGCAACTTCATAAAAAGCAATCAAAGATAAAATAAAAGATAATGAAACACACGTGCTTGTGACTATAGCAGTTCCTCGTGAACTAAGAAAACGACCAAAGGCACCTGCTACACAACTACCTAGCAAAGGTAGAGTTACAATTAATAAATACATACATAAATCATTTTTTTTTATTGTGACCAAAATACAATCAATTTGGTAGATAATTAATTGTATTTTGGGCGACAGCTATACGAGCCAAGACTTAGATGAAGGCTCTCCTAATAAATTGACAACACAGCCCAACAAAGCGAGTTTTTAGCGCACCCAATAGAGTTTACCGTATGCCATTACGTAGTAATGGCATAATTGAAAGATGGGTCATCTTGGATTATTCTATTTTAGTAATCTACCCACCATCTGCAACGAGTGCCAAAAATAAGAGAGTTTTTTTTACTAAGTGCCTCCGGAAAAAAGTTTTTTTTTCGCACAGCGGGCAGAACAAGCTTGGCTACGCTGCTGTTATCATTCTATCGGTCTTTGTGAAAGCCGCCAATGGCATATGCAATCGATATTTTGCTCAGCAAAAGCTCACGAGGCCATTTAGGTGATGGAAGGAAATAAAGTAGACGAAAAAAAAATCTTTTTTTCCCATCTCGTTTGCAGAGCAAATTAGCAGAAAAGAAAAAAAACCCCCTGGCTAGACGAAGCCTTTATTTGCTTGACAAAGACGGTGGAAGATAGAAGGCTAAAGCCTCCAGCTTTAAGCATAGTTATTGCAGGACTATAAAATGAAAAAAAATATATATCTTTTTTTTGATTTTTTTGCTAACCTATTTTCTCTTACTATATCATATTATATAGAGAGCGAAACGTAAAACAAAGCTCAAAATTTTTTTTGCTATGCATTTTTTATTTTCATTTTGAAACTTTATTGCTTTTCTTCAGCCTTCAGCAAGGAAAAGCATTTTCTTTTTTTAGATAGAGTAAGGAGAGGACCCTTTTATTGAAGTATTTTCCATGTCGTGCAAAAGTCATTGCCATTGCCAAGGCTTTTGCGACCATGGTCAGATTAAATTAAGTCATTTTTTCGGCACTATCTCGGATCTGAGATAGATTGATATAAATCAATAAAGAGAGGGCTTTCCACGCTTTAGGGCAGAGAGCGCAGCAAAATATATATTTTTTCAAATATTTAGAAAAATGCCGCAAGTCCAGCCAAGCCAGGGTAAGCCTCGCATTGCAAGCCGGGAGTGTCTAAAAAAGAAAATGGCAAAAATCAAACAGAACAGAAAGATTGTGTCTCCGCTCTGCGCTTTGCTTCCTTAAGCTTACTTGGTGAAAATGGTAAACACGACAGACTTAAAATCTGTTCCTATGGGTTATCGGTTCAAGTCCGATAGTGAGCATACTTGCTTGGTGAAAATGGTAGACACGACAGTCTCAAAATCTGTTCCTATGGGTTATCGGTTCGAATCCGATAGCGAGTATCCTAATGTCTAAATTGGAAAATAAAAGGGCGAGTATAACTTAATAGGTGAAAGTGTCAGATTGTGAATTTGAAAACACGGGTTCAAATCCCGTTATTCGCCAGAAGAACAAATCATCTATTAGCTTAAATCTTGACAATCTTCGGGAGCGCTGCTTTTCGCAGCAAAAAAGATTTTGTAGGAATTTTCCAATTTTTGCTGTGATTTTCCAAATGGGAAAAAAAGCTTTGCTATAAAGTGCCCCAGCTCTGTCGATCAAGCTTGTGGCCTTAATTAGCAAAGCGGGCCCCTTAGTTATTGGGTGGTTATCCTTTGGTGACTAAGTCACCCTATTAGATCCTTCCGTCTCTTGTCCTATAGCAAATCAAACATAAAAGGATAAGGCCACATTGCGCCCATGCTCGGACATCATCAGCCATTTTTGCCGATAGATTACTCTGCTTGTATTGGCTGATTTAAACAAAAACATAAAGAATTATACGGATAAAAGATAAGCTCAAAAAGTTGTTGAAATACTGATACTGTTTCTAAATCAACAGCTCTTTTTATATCCATATGATTGACTAAAGTAGATTGGAGTTGTCCGTATAATAAAACTAGATTTTGCTTGTAGAAGGCTGGAGGTAACAATTGTGACCATGTATTGTCTGGTGTTTTTCTAATTAAGTACAAGATACAAGTGGGACCTGCGCTAAAAGCAAACTGTGCAATAAAACCACCTTGCTTTTTTTTATATGGTAGTTTTCCTCTGCAACTCGGTTGAAACAAAGTTCTACCTTGAAAAGTACACAATATATTTTTGAGTTGTCGCCATTGTCGACTTGTCAAGCCACTACAATGAAATAAAAGAATATATGGAGATTTTTTTTCAATCTCTTGGGCTTTTTTCCGTATAATAATTTGTTTTATTAGCATAGGATCATTATTACTATTTTTTTTTAGTCTTTTTCCTCTCTTTTTCAACATACCTTAAATTCAAGTAAGTGATGTCGGTTTTTTTTTTTACATTAAACAAATGGTATGTTTGTCAGGTTTTTATTTCCTAAATAATAAAGCACAGAGCACAAATAATGCAGGTCGACCTCGCATCGTGCTACACGACAATTCTGTTAGGACCTTATTTCTAGCAGTTGCCTCCCGTACTGGCAGCTTTGACAAAAAGATTCCTTTGGAAATCAATTCGTCTTTAATTCATCAAACTAGGGTTTTAAGAATCGTATGATAAGACATTGGTTCAAATAGCTAGCCAAGAGGAAGCTTAGTTAGTTTATAGACCTACAGGTGATGTGTACTGTGTAAGAGAAAAAGAGTTATTCTTCGAACCTCATATCTTCAGTCATATAAATTGGCCCTTCTCGCTTTTTCAAACCTTCGGCTAAAAGACATAGGGCTCAGCCCCAAACCCCCTATTTTAGCCTATTTCCGGGGAGCATTTTTACGTTTTCTGATGATGAAATGGAAGTCTGCGTGCTCTGCTGCGCCCTTCGGCCTGCCGCCCTCATCAATGTCAAGAGGCCGAAGGGCGCAGCAGCCTTCATAGACGTAACTGGATTTTATTATTATTATATTTCTTTTTAATAGGAAATTTTATCGTCAGAAAACAGCATATCGTCATATTGACAAATATTTCCAGTCGGGCTAAATAACTTGACCAAACCCTTAAATGCTATAGTCAGTTTTCGTCATTATGTTGATAAAACGTACTATTTCTCTCTACGATAGTCTAAAGACTCCGTAGTATGAAGCTCCAAAGCTTATAAGACATAGCATAATCTATCTGATTTCATTAGCCTTTTTATTTCAAAAACAAAGTAATTAAACTACTTACTGCTATTGCAAACAAACTTTTGCGCCAGCAGGCAATTATTTACCTAACCCTTTTCATGCAAAAGATTTGGACCTCCGTTCTTTTGGCGCGAGCGTTGTGTAGGTTTATAAATTTATTTATTTGTAGCACATTTCCGCATTACGAAAGTCGCTATACGGAAATGCACAAACCGAGCATGTGCGCAACCAAAAATTTTAAGAAATATTGGCTGCGCCCTTTCTGAGTTTTTCCTGCTCCTATCAATAATAAATCCTTTGAACTCCATCTTCAACTTCCTGATCATTATAAGAATGCCTTAAGAGTTCGTCTCAAATCTGTTGAATTATTTTCTACTAGTAATCTTACCCACTCAGCAACAACTCTTACTTTTCAAAAAAAAAGGCTATCTCTCTCAAGATTTTAGCCAATACCGTTTTTATCAAAAACTGCTTTGCCCGGCTACGCTCCGATTTCCGAGTCCACAAAACTAGGTCTAAATCCTACTCTTTAGACCCCTCTGAGCCTATAAGCATTTTTATACTCAATCTCATCTCAAAAAGATTTCGTAAATTCTTTTTCTTTACATAAAAAATCTATAAGGTCTATTTGGGTCTTCCACAGATTAAGGATCCCCGTTACCATTTCTATATAACTAAAAATTATATTTGGATAGATTTTTTTGGTGTTATTTTATTCAACAAGCGCACTAAAAAAAAGCCTTCGGCCTCAATAAGTATAAAAAGTGGGTTGAATTTCTTCATTATCTGCCAAGGTTGAAACTACCTGTGCGGGCCGAGCTATTTAACCTTTACTTTGCTTTTACTCACCCCGTCTTTTTGTACAGAAGCCCTATCCTCATTACCAAATACTATGATATGTCCTTGCTACTTCTTTTTATCTCCGTTCTTCTCAAAATAAACCTTACTCAGTGGGTGTCTTTTTCTTGTCTATGGCCAATAACGTGTCACGTTCAAAATTATTATGACATTTTACAATTTTGGGGCTTTAGCCCAAAACAAAAGCTACCTGCCCTTTTCATAACAAAAAAAAGGGTAGCCTAACCTTTGTATCATACATAAGCCACGCCACCACCCACCTGAGCTTTAAGCTTTTGCCAATAACAGGGCCTGCGTTATTTGTAAATACTGCAAGCCCTCTCCCTTAAAACTACTATATCTCCCTTCTTAACCTAATAATGCCGCAAATAGCCTTTTTTTATTGCTCAAATAGCAGATACGATAAAAGGGTGCTATATTGCTATATATGATGATTTATAGGATTTCTTTTTCAGGTCTTCAATCAACAAGCTTGAAGTCCAACCAATCATGGATTTTGCATGAGTGTACTTCTTTTAGCCTAGTTTGTTTTATTTTATAGCAGAGCAGTCTTTGCTCCATATTACTTTATATAACGGTTATATGTCATAAAGTAGACAATTTCATCATCACCGCTATGAAATGGCCATGTTTAACTTGTCTGATTTTCTGGCAATGACAAGAGCAGAGGCAAGAGCTGGCCTGCTAAAAGGCCAGCTCATCTTTATAATCAAGTATCTAGCTTCTTTTCAGCTTTTACGAGGTTATTTTCTAAGTGTACTCCCCTATTTATTAAGGTGTGGCTGTCGATTTTTTACCTACACTCCCTCCTTAGAAAAAGAGAGTTTAATCTATATTAGGTAGAGTCTAATAGTTGGCCCACTATACAGTTAGATCAGCTCTGTTCTGCCCTCATTTTGGAGGCCTACCTACAAGGATTTTTTTTTCGAAGGAGGTACCCAAAAAACATAGCAATCGTGGTATGAGTTATTTCTAGTATCCTCCCACACTACAGTTAAGATCATCAAGGCTGAATGACATTTGGTTTTTTTCCTAGGGCTTTGCTCTCCAAGACAATAACAGAAACCATATAAGCTTATATTGTAACATTGCTATAGGCATATGCTACAAAATGCTTATGGGCTCTTCGGACTAAAGAACCACGTACAAAGAGGTAATATAGAGAAAAAGAAAATATATCTAAGGGTAGTAGAGTTTACTTATAGTAAATGAATTTTGATCTT